CTTTGATAATGAACAACTCTCAACTATTTTAGCTAATTTTCCTTTAATTTATATATTTATTTTTTTATAATATAATAAATTAAAATATTACTTCTCCAATTAAATTTTTATTCTTTTTTTTTATTTTTGTTTATTTATTTTATTTTTATTTATATTTTTTTTTTAATTTTATTTTATTTTATTTTTTGTTGTTTTAATATTTAATTATAGTTATAATTATAATTATAAATATATGTTTATTAGCTATTATATTTTTATTTAGGAATAAAGGTGAATTGAACACCTAAGGGGGTTAACCCGAACAATTAGCAATTGTCTTATCTTACCAATGAACATTATTCCTTTTATTTTTATATTTATTTTTATATTTTTTTTAAATTAATTGATCCTTATCAGAATTGAACTGATCCTAGCTTCTTGAAGGGGAGCTGTACGCACCGCTATACTAAAGGATCTTATTAATTTTTAAATCATATTGCCTATTGATAAATTATACTCTTTTATTGTTCAAATTTTTATTTATAAAGAAATTCTACCTAAATTTTCATATTTTAAAATATTAATTTAAATTACTATTTTATATTATTTATAGTCATAATTATAAAAAAACAACAAACAAAAATAATATTAAATAGAAAACAAAATAATAATTGAAACACAAATAATAAGGGATTAAGCATTGAAATCTTTTTTTTTTAATTAATTCAAATATATAAAAAAAATCTAAATTAAAAAGCAAAACTGATGAATATTTTCAGACTATAATAATCTTTTACATTAACAAAATTGAAAAGAAAAAAATTAAATTTGAGTTAGTCCAGCTATCACAATCCAAAAGATATTTATTTTTAAATAATAGTTTATAATTTTCTACTAAACTTTTAATATTAGCTACTTTGGAATATTTTTCTTCTAGTTTAAAACGATTAAGAAAATAATATTTGTATTAACTAACTATATTTGTAAAATACTAGATAATTTAAGACTACCTGAGATCAAAGAACAATTTGCTATTTTTTGAAACACATCTAGAGTTTAAAAATTTTCAAGTAATTCATTAAATATTGAGGATTTTTAATTTCATTCTCAATATCATTAGTTTCATTATTAACCTTAGAATCATTTTTAATTTTAAATATTTAATTATTTATTTTCCAAATCTTTGACGATCAATCCCAGATTCTTTCCTTAATTCTATATATTCTTTTTAATTCTTTTCTCCTGCATCTATTAAATATTTTATTTTTCTTTTATCATTAATAGGCGTATTTCTTCTAGTATTATTTAAGTTGGAATAGTTTTATTATTTAATTTTTTCTTGTTTGGTTTGTTTAAAATATCATCTTTATTTTTCAATAATTTTTGAGAATTAGAGATAGTATCTCTAAAATTTTCTTTGTATCTAACCATTTTTGCTTTATATTTTTTTCTGTTTCAAATTTTGATTTTTCAAAAGCTTTATTTTTTAATTTTATTTTTTTTAGCCTCTAATTTGGGCTAGATGTTTGTATCTTTCTTATTTTAGTTTTTACTTCTATATTTTTCTATAGTGATAAATGTAGTAGTCAAAGTAAGAAATTGTATTCCAGTTCTTATATATTTTTTCTAACTCTTTATAGATACCAGAGGATTTATCCTCCAAATTTATATAATTATTTTCTTCTTTTGAAATAAATATTATATAAAACAACAGGACAAATGATTAAAAATAATATGAAAAATAAAATTTTTTTATAATAATAACTATCTGAAAATTTTTAATAGTTAAGTTATAGTAAAAATAAATAAATAATTAAGAATATAACAATAGGAATCCCATCATTAATGCGAATAGTCCAGTTGCTTCTGCCAATGCGAATCCTAAGATTGCATAATTGAAAAATTGTCCTTTAAGTTGTGGGTTTCTAGCTGTAGCTAAGATTAATGAACCGAATACTGTTCCGATACCTGCTCCTGCTCCTATTAGCCCTGAACAAGCTAAACCTGCTCCTATGTATTTTGCTGCTGCTAACATCTTTTAGTAATATTTTTACTACAGATAGCGTCTAACATATTAAAACTAATTTATATAACTAAAATATTTTGTGTTAAATAAATACTTATACTTATATAACTAAGATATTTTTTTTTAAAAAAATACTTATACTAATACTAATACTTATACTAATACTAATATTTATATTTATACTTATACTTTCTATATATAACAACAAAAAGAATTTATAATTATTTTAATTTTAAAAATTGGCACTAACGTTAATTTTAATACTCTTTTAATTTTTGTTTTTTGTTTTTACCTTAATATTTAATATGTTTTGATTTCTGGTTTATAATTAGTCTTTTTTTTTTTACATTATAATTTTTTTTGTTTTTTGGTTTTATTTATTTATTTATTTTATTTATTTAATTGTTTTTTATTTTTTATGTTGTTGAACCTTATATTAGCTCATGGACCAATAGTCCTAAAACAAATTTTCTTCTTTATCTTCTGTTTATGATACTAATTTTTGTTCTAATGTATCTAATTTTTCTAGTATACCTAGTCCTTCTAATCAATCTACAGATGGCAATTCAAAGTCACAAAAAAGTTCTAAGTAAAGTTAGTGATTCTGCTATAATGGATGCGACGCTAGTTTTACAGGTGCTATGAAACTAGTAATTTTGCCTATTATTGCAGGTAATTTAGGACTTGCTGTAGGTTAACTTTTAATTAGGTTTCTACTGGTGTGAATAAATAAAAAAAAAGGGGGGGGAAATAAAGTATAAATAAAATATTTTCTCTACTATCAGATTATTTAAGCTGATGATTCTATATTAGATTTATTGAAATACAATTCAATTCTTTCAAAAAAAAAAAGATTCAACTTACTATTTTAAATTTACTTGTTTATTTTTTTAATCCTTTACTGCACAAATATAAATGTGAAAGTTTTTTTTTGAATTCAAAAATTTTCCTAAAATAGTTTATATTAATATTATTAAAAACATAAATTGTTTTAAATTCTCAGGGATAGAAATAAAGATAGTTAAGTTGAAACTATTAATAATTGCTTCTTACTTTTCTATATTTAACTTAGAAATTTATTTTATTATTGATAATTATCACAAGATTTGTGTATTTTATTTTAGATAAAAAAACCAAAAAATATATATTAATACCTTTCATTTTTCTTTAATATATGAAATTACCTCAAATCCTTATTTTATTTTAAAATAATTGTAAAAGAATAGTAAAAAACAATTAATACTTATTGGTTATTAAAAAAACAAAATAAAAAAAGTAAAAAACAAACAAACAAATAAAAACACAAATAAAACAAAAAAAAAAGATTAAAACAAAAACAAAAATAAATTAATAAGTAATATAAAAAATCTAATAAAAAAAAGTCCAAAAAAAAAATTATGATGTCAAAAATATTTATTTTATCGCCCTTAAGTCAATTTGAAGTTTCTAGTTTAATAGGTTTGAATGCACCCATATTAGGTAATCTAACTTTTACTATAACTAATTTATCTTTATATACAATTTTTATATTATTAATTGTTTTAGGTTTATTATTATATGGAAATAATGACTCTAAATTAATACCAAATAAATGGTCAATCTCTTTAGAATCTCTCTTTGCAAGTTTAAATTCCATGATTAGAGAACAAATAGGTACTCAAAGTGAAATATTTTTACCTTTTATTTTTTCTTTATTTTTCTTTATTTTAATTGGTAATTTAATCTCTAATGTTCCTTATTCATTTGCTGTTACAGCTAGTGGTGTAGTATCTCTAGGTTTAAGTTTTACTATCTTTATTGGTGTTACTATTTTAGCTTTCTCAATACATGGTATTAAATTCTTCTCTTTCTTTATTCCAGCTGGAACTCCTTTAGCTTTAGTGCCTTTATTAGTTTTAATTGAATTAGTATCATATTTAGCCAGATCTGTATCCTTAGGAGTTCGATTATTTGCTAATATTGTAGCTGGTCACACTTTACTTAAAATATTATCAACATATTTATATAAATTATTTTCAGGAAGCTTAATTGTTGCTGTAATAACTTTAATTCCTTTCCTAATCTTTTTAGCACTAATAGGTTTAGAAATTGCTGTTTCTCTAATCCAAGCCTTTGTTTTCACTCTATTAGTTTGTTCTTATTTAAGAGATGCTATTGAGCTACATTAATTAAATTTAAAAAGAGATATATTTTTATTAATTATTTTTTTTAGAATAAAAGATGAGAGATAAAGAAAGAAAAACAAAAACAAAAAACAAAAAAAACTTATTATGACTAAACTAACCAAAACAAACAAAGAAATTTTTATTAAGCAAAAAATAAATAAAAAACAAAAATAAATAAAAAAGGATAAAAATAAAAACAAAAACCATAAAAAAAATAACAATTGTAGAATAACAAATAAAAATTAAAAACAAAAACAAAAAACATACCCTAAAACAAACAAATAAAAAACACTAAAAAAATTTTTAATTTTAATAACTTCTAAATTAATAATGTTATTATAATTATTATTTAGATACCCTCAATATCTCATTTATATTATAGTCAAAATCACTATAAAAGCTTTAAATAAACAAAGCAGAGATAGTTCTTTTAACAAATAAGAGCAAAAATAAAAAACAAATAAATATAAAATTCATGCCTCAATTAATACCGTTTTTTTTCTTTAATCAAATATTTTTTTCTTTTATCGTTTTATTTACTATAGTTTATATCTTTTCTAAATATATTTTACCTTTATTTACATTTCAACAAGTTATTAGAACATATATTACTAAATTAAGTAAAAAATATTAATAACCCCTAACCTGTTTTGGGATAGGAGGGGGTAAGGGATCTTTTTTGATTTTGGTGCTATGTTTCCGTATATGTGTTTTTGGTTTTTGGGGAGCTACAAAAATGGTATAATCATTATTAGTATTTATTTTTAGGTTTTCAATTTTGTAATTTCTTGTTTTGTTGGTGTTATATGTAGTATGTGTTTATTGAGCAAATATTTTTTTATGTAAATTTTGTAGGGTCGTATGTTTCGGTATATTATTCATATGTGTTTACTTATGTATATTTTTTTGTTTATTATTTTTTATTCTTAATATTTTTTGGTTTATCAATTTTTTTGTGTTGTTTTAAATCTTTACCTATCTAACCAATAAATTTAGGGTTAATATTGGGGGGTTTCTTTTCATTATTCTTTATTTCTTTATAATTATTCTTTTCTTTTAATAATTATAAAAATTAAATAAAAATAAATAAAAGTATCTAATATATTTAAATACTAGTTAAAATTTTATTTTTAATTTAATTATATAAAATAAATAAAAATAAAAACAAAAATAAAAAGAGTGTAGTATTAATTGGTTAGTATGGCGATCTCCAAAATCACTGGTAGGTGTTCAAATCACCTCACTCTTGTAAAATTAAACTATAATTAATTTTGTTTTTAAAGTAAAGAATAAAATAGTCAAAAATTTTCAATATTAAAAAAAAAATATATAATTTTTAGAGTTTAATAAATTAAATTCTTAAACGAGTATGCCGAAATTTGGTAGCCGGGTGGGTTTTAGGTACTCATAATTTTTATTGTAAGAGTTCAAGTCTCTTTACTCGTAATTAATTAAGAAGGGTTAAGATTATAATCTTAAAAGCATTAATTAAACTAAAATAATTAAAGATAATTAATCTTTAATTAAAAATTTTTAATTAATATTATATTTTATGTTGCTTTATGTTTTTAGTTTTGTTTTAGTTTTTGACTCTACTCTTTATCTCAAGGTAGCTCCTGTAATATGCATCTTTCCTGAATATAGAATACTGCTGGCAATAGCTAGAATTGGCAAAGTAAATAATAGATATTTAGAATTTTAATTAGTGATTAAATAAAAAATTTTCTTTTGTTTTTGTTTAGTTTTTGTTTATGTTTTTTATTTTTTTTTAAGTTATGTTTAACTAAGTTAAGATTAGTTATATTCAATAAATTAAAATTAAATTAAATTTTATTATTTTTGTAATTGTAAAAAATTAATTATTTAATTTATATAAAAAAAAAGGATATATAAGAACTATATAAATTATACAATTAAAATTTTTATTGTCATTATATTTTTTTTTTATTCTTATCTCGTATAAAATCTTAAATTATACTTATATAATCTAAAGATATTATATTTTATATATTCTCTTAGTTCAACGGTTAGAACTGCATTCTTCTAAAGTGTTAATTTTGGTTCGAGTCCAAAAGAGAATAAATTAAATAAGATAAATTTTATTATAAATATCACAAATCTTTTTTGTTTTTGTTTTGTTGTTTATTTTATTTATTTTCTTATTTATATTTTTTGTTTTTTGATTAAATTTTTTGTTTTTATTAAAACTAAAATCACTTTAAATAAGTAGTTATAAAAAATAGTAACAGAAATATATACCAATCCTCAATAAGAAATATCTGTATATTATATTTATACTATTCATATAATATTTTATATATATTATCGTTTATCTTTCAATCTATTAATAAATCAATTTACGAGATCTAAACAATTTCCCTTATTTAATTATAATTTTAATTTTAATTTTAATTTTAATTTAAATTTTTAATTTTAAATTTGTTTTTTAAATTTTCTTCTGTACTAATGTACTAATTTAATTATTGCAGTCATATTAGAATTTTTATTGCATTATTATATTATATCAATATAACCTAAATTATTTTTGTTATATTATAGTTTACCAAATTAAAGAGTATTAAATTATAATTTGTAAAATCAAAAATTAAATTTAGAAGTTTGACATCAGTTTAAAAGATTTTTGTTTTTTGTTTTTTCTTTTGTTTTTCTGCTGCTAACCTTCTAAGAAAAGATTATTATAATTTTAGTAATATTTAGCATCCATTTTTAAATTAACCATATTTAATAAATATAAATAATCTTTGTCTTCTTAAAATAATTTTTTTTAAGTTGTCAGAAAGTGAAATATAAGTATTCTCCATAAATATTATTAATTTAATAAAAATTAAAATAATAAATAATTAAAAAAATATATATATGGTTTAGAACTAAATTATTTATTTAAAAAAACTCTTACCAGAATATCTTAAAGATAAAATATTTTCAAAAAATCTTTAGTGAATAATAATAAATCAAGGCATTTTAAATAAAAAAAATATAGATAGTAGATATAATTTAATATAAATTCTTAAATAAAGAAAAAAAATTTTTTTTTAATTCTATTACTATTAATTCTTTCCAAATATATATATATATACAGGGTTAAGTTTACAGATGGTTCTGTAGTAGACCTGCAAAGTCTAAAAAATATTAGGGTTCAATTCCTTCTTAACTCTAATTAATCTTAAACTAAAATTTTTTAATATTATAATTTGACTGCTCCTATATAGTTATCAATAATTTTTTGTTTATTTAAATTATATTATATAAAGCATAACTAGTTTACAACTGTAAAATATTAATTAACAAAAATATCTTTTTATTTATATTATTTTCTATTATATTAAATTATATTCTATTATATTAAATTATATCCTATACTATTAAATTATATTATATTAAATTATATTAAATAATTTATTATTATTTTTTATTGTTTTATGGATTCCAGTTACTAAACACTCTGTTTCTTTATAAAGATCTTTAAGAGAATATAAAAATATAAATGGTTTATAAATGTAAGATTTTGGAATTTTAGTTTTATATTAGACATCTTATTGGACTCGAACCAATAAACTATTGCTTCGAAGGCAAATGCTTTACCAATTCAGCTAAAGATGTTAATTCTATTCCTTATTTATTATATATTTAATTAATCTACATCTTATTTAGGGTTTATATTGTTGCACTCGATATTTATCAATTTAATAATTTAAATTTTTGTTTTTGTTTTTGTTAATTGGTCATTTTTCTTTATTTGTTTAGTTTGGTTTTGTTTTTTAATGTTATTTATTAAAATAGCTCTGGCTTTTGATATACTTATAATCCTAGTATCCAAGACAGAATAAAAATCATATAAAATTTTAAAACTAACCATTTCTTAATTTGCAGTAAAACCTGTATTCACTTTTATTATATTTACAGAAAAATATATTTATGTTTATAATTATATTTATTTAAAAATTTTAATTAATTCTTAAGAATAAAAATATTATATCCTTAATTTTTGTATCTCAAAAATAAGCTAAAACCACTTAAAAAATTATTTTTGTTTTTGTTTTTTGTTTTTTTGTTTTTTAATAAAGGAAAGATTTTATATTAACATTTCATTAGCTTTAACTATCCCCTAATATGATTAAACAGATTTGAAAATTTTATGCTTCGCAAAGCATATATTTTAACATATTTAACTATAATCAATATCAATACCACCCTGTTCTTGACAGAACGGAATTAAAAACCAAAAAATTTTTCATACTAGCGGTTAGGGCGTTTTGAGAGATAAAGGTAAACTTCTTATTTATATTAATAAAAACAAAAAATAATAACAGAAAAAACAAAAGAATAGGTTTCAAATCATTAATTTGTAAAAAAAAAAAGTGTCTCTCCAAAAATCTTTATAATTGTCACTATTTCTTTAACTGAACTTGCATTTTTATTCCACAAGTTTGTCCTCTTTTAAAGATTGAGGAGTCAATAATTCATTTTTAAATTCTTATAACCTGTTAATGGGCATAATAATTGTAGTAAATATTTATTTTCTAATTATTTTGTTTTCATTTCCTTCTAAAGTAGATTAAATTATAATCTAAAAAGCTTAAAAATATTTAGTAGTATCTGTCCAAGGAATAAATTTATCCTTATTAAATAAGGTAGAATATTATCTAACCCCTTAATTAATTGTAGCTCTCCTATCTTTTATGTTTTTTGTTTTTGTTTTTGTTATGAATTATAAGTAATAAGGGATTGAGGATTATTTATCAATTTCGTTTTGATAATTAAATAAATTATTAGAATTTGTCAATTTAATAGCACCTGCTCCAATTTCTAATACAAATCCTATAGTTAAAACAAAAAAGAATATAAGTGCAATTGAGAAACCAAAAGTACTTACTTGGTAAAGAGTCACAGCGATAGGAAATAAAAGTAAAATTTCAAGATCAAAAATTAAGAATAACATAGCAATAACATAAAATTGAATTTGAAAAGTAGACCTAGTTTGACCTGGGATAGTTTGGAAACCACATTCATAAGCTGATACTTTAGATTCATCTGGTTTATGTGTAGCTAATAAAAGATTTAAAGCTAACAAAATAAAAGCTAATAAAGGTACAAAAATAAATAGAAAAAATAGATTATTCATTTAAAAATTAAATAAAGATAAAGATAGCAACTGTGTACTATTTAAGATTAAAGTTGGTTTTAAAATAAAGAATAATATTGATAAGGTTAAACTAGATATTAAAAAACTATGGAAATTTGTTAATATTGTTCCAGTATTATCTAAATTATTTAATGAGAAATCATTACTATTTTCTAATAATAGACTAAAATTTTTTTCTTTTTCTTTTGCTTTTTGCTTTTTCTTCTATAATCTCATTAGAATCTAATGTTTCGGTATGAAGAACTCTAATTATTTTTAAATAATATGATGCACTAATTACACTTACTATTATTGCTACTAAGGCTATAAAATTATATCCACTTTGAACTGCTGAATATAATACAAACTGTTTAGAAAAAAATCCTATTAGTGGAGGTATTCCTGCCATAGAAAATAAACAAATTGATAAACTTAAACTTAATAAAGGATTTAAGAAAAATTGACCTTTAAGTTCAGAGATGTATCTTATATCTTTTATCATATTTGAATTTGTTTGAAATATTTTAAATTGATTTTCTAATTCTCCTTTAATTTTTATAGAATGATTAATTACATAACTTAAAGCTATTATAATTAAAAATATATTCAAATTAGTTATTGAATATTGAATAATATAAAATAGAAGAGAATCTATAGATTGTTCAGTATTAATAGCTAAAGCTAATAAAATAAATCCAATATGAGATATAGTACTATAAGCTAATAATCTTTTAATTCTTGTTTGAGCTAATCCTACTACTGTACCTATTATTAAAGATAATAAAGAACTTATTAATAATAAATTTTTTAATAAATAAATACTATTTTCTCCTCTTAATATATTTAAAGGAGAAAGTAAAGAAATATTATATATTGATTGATTTCCTGATGTATTTGTTATTAAAGAATTTATTGAATTTAAGATTTCTGCATAACCACTAGTATTTATAGTTAAAGAATTTAATCCTCCTATTAAACCTATTTGTGTATGTAATTCTAATAATAAAATAATAATTGATATTTTTGGCATAATAGTTAACCAAATAGTAACTATTGTAGGAGTATCATCATAGACATCTGGAGACCAATTATGTAGAGGAGCTGCTGCTATTTTGAATAAAAATCCTACTATTATTATTATTAACCCTAAACTTAATCCTTGTATTACATAATTTATTTCTGAAACGGAGATTATACTATATATTGATTCAAAATTTGTTAAACCAGTAAAAGCATAAATTAATCCAGCTCCTAGTAAAATTAAACAAGAAGATAGCCCCCCTAATAAAAAATATTTTAAACCTGCTGATGTAGAGGATTCTGAATCTCTATATAATGTTGATAAGACATATAAACCAAAAGATTGTAATTCTATACTTAAATACATCGACACTAAATCTGAACTAGAGATTAATAAAGATGAACCTAAAGTACTAAATAATACAATTAAGGAATATTCTGTTGAATAACTTATAATATTTTTTGATTCTTGTTTTTGGATTAGTGGTCAACTTATTAATATTAAGGAAGCTATAATTAAGAAAAAGAATTCTATTAATTGAGACACTTGTGTAATATGAAATAATCCACTATATATACCTATACCCGATCCAATTGACTGAATATAAAGAGAATTAAAAGATAAAACTCCTGCGTAAATGAATATTATAGCTGATATTCTTGTAAAATAAATGGATGATAAATTATTATTAAGTGATGGTAGGGCCTTAGCCACTATTAAAATTAATATTGAAATAAAAATCATATCTTACTCTCTTTTATAAACTTATTTAATTTTATTAAAAAACAATTTTTTTTATGATTTATTTAATTTTTTTTTTATATTATATTCTTTTTTTATTTGTTTATTTATTAATTATTTATTTTTATTTCTTTTTTTTATTTTATAAAACATAAAGATTTATTTAAGTTTTTTTATTAAAATATTAATATAATTTATAATTTAAATTAATTAAATTTATAGACATAATTACCACCAGAAATTTGTCTTTTAATTTATAAGCTTTTCTATTTATTTTTCCCCTTTTTATTTAAAATATTAAAAATATTTTTTTATTTATATTTTATGAAATTTATTTATTTTTATTTAGATAAAAAGATTTATTTTCTGAATTACGAGTAATCAGTTTCGAACTGATGATATCTACTTGGAAGGTAGAGGTTATACCACTTAACTATACTCGTTTATTTTTTATTTTTTGTTTATTATTTATTTTTTGTTTTTGTTTATTGTTTTAGTTTTAAATTATTATATTAAATAAGGGTATTAATTATATATATTTCTATAATTTTATATTATTTTTATTCTTTTTCTAAATTTTGATTCTATACTGTTACATAACTATATAAATTAAAATTTTATAATAATTTGCCACTGATTAAAAGACCCTAGAATTTAAACTATTAATAGGGTGGTAAAATTTAAACATTATAACTCTATTAAAAATAATTTCAAAACTCTTATTTTAAATTAAATTTTATTATTGATTAAAATTATTATATGTATATTTTTAAACATGAAATAAATTATAAAAAAAGATCTTAATATAAAACTATTTTTGTGATTAAAATTACAAAACATAATCACAAAAAATAAATAATACAATAAAAATATTTAAAATTTAAATTGAGAATTCTATTAAGACTTCTAAAGGACTGTTTGCTTTTAACAAATTAACTCTCCTCCAATAGACTATACTATTAATAAAAATATTTTCAAATGGAGTTGTAATAGAATTATATTTTTATCTATATTAACATCAGCAAGTTGTGAATTTTAAATAGCTTACTTCAAAATTAAATTCTTATTTACAGAGGCATCCACAATTCTAACACTATTTTTGTTACACCAAAAAAAGTGGTTGCTCCAACAAAAGCAGCTCGTTTGTATTGGTGGTAACCCTGATGACAGAAAAAATGCAGCTGCCCCTATAGTACCTGCAGCAGCACCAGCTCCAACATTAGGTACAACCCATTTTTTAACTGTTTTAGTTGCCCCTCCAAAAATATCAATAGCACTATCTAATAATTTTTATATTTTTATATATTTTATTTTATTTATTTTTTGACCTTCACTACTGCTATTAATATTAAATATTTCTTTCTTGTTATTAGTTAAATTATCATTATTTACTTCAGTAGTATTTACATATAAAATAGAGGGACTTATATCTAATTAAAAAATAAATAATAACCACTAGATAAAATAATTTAAATGTATAAATTTTATAATAAAAATTTTTAAATTTTAATATTATATTCTAACAATAAAATTATCAGAAGAATTAAAATTGTATAACACATTTTTCTATTTAAAACCTATGATTAAAAAAGAGAGGATTAAACCAATAAAACATAAAGATTTATTTTGAAAGTTAATTAAAAACTTAAAAGTAAAACCTAAATTCATAAAAATATTTTAATTTAAATAAATTATTATAAATAATTAACCAATTTATTAATTATTAATTCTTTAATTCTACTATATACCCTAATAATGTATTTTTTTATTTTATTTTATTATTTATTTAATTAATTAAGTTAATCTGACTCTATATTAGCTATTTTAAGATTATAATAATTTACATCTCCAATGGTAATTAATAATTTTTAATAAAGAAATATATAATTTTATATATAAATATTTGTTTATTGTTATTTATTTATTTATTTTATTATTTATTTTTATTATTTTTATTATTAATTTTATTTTTATATTATTTATTATATTTTATTAATTGATTAAATTCTTTACCTTTTTTTATTTTAAATTATTTATTTTATTATTATTTTAGCGAAATTAGGATTTGAACCCAAACTAACAGGTCATGAGGCTATTGTGCTACCATTACACTATCTCGCTTAATATATTTATTATAATATAGTTAATATTATTTAAATAAAAAAAAATTATAATAAATATATATATTAACACTATCTTTGAAACACGACTACGAACAAAGAGACTTGAACTCTTAAGGGATACCTCCCACTTCTGCTTAAGAGAAGATTGTTTACCAAATTTCAACATATTCGCTATTTTTATTTTATTATTTATTTTTTGGTTTTTATTAATTAATTATTATCTCCTTTTATAATTTAATTAAGAAAATGGTTATGTATTTTTTATATTATTTTTAATTTTAAAAAAATCTGTAGGATAAATTAGAAATTAATAAATTTAAGGTCTTAAGAGGACTTGAACCTCTGTAAAAAGTATTAACAGTACCTCGCTTAAACCACTCAGCCATAAGACCTTTAATTTTGTAATTAAATAAATTAAATAAATTATTATATTTTTCAAAAAATGGTTACTATCTTTAACTTTATCTATCTGAATTTTTAACTACCTATTTTCTAAATAAAAATATTATTCAGGTGATATATTAATATACAATTTTATCACTACTAACTATCAGATCTAAAAAAATTTATTTTTTGTTTATTATTTATTTTTTGTTTTTGTTTATTGTTATTTATTTATTTATTTTATTATTTATTTTTATTATTTTTATTATTAATTAATTGTTATTTATTAATTTTATTATTTATTTTTATTATTTTAAAGGAGAAATCAATAAAAGCTAATATAAAAAGCTTTAACACGGTAGGCGCGATTTGAACGCGCAATATGTCTCCCACCCAAAAGGAGCGACTGGCCAATTTGTCATCCACCGTAAAATATATATACTTTATTTTATATATATTTATATTTATAATTATAATTATTTTTATATTTATATTTATATCTATATTTATATAACTCTTTTATAGTTAAAATTTTTATTTTATTTATTTATTTATTTTATTATTAATTAATTGTTATTATTATTATTTATTTTATTATTAATTAATTGTTATTTATTTATTTATTTAAATTTTTGTTTTTGTTTTTTGTTTTAGTTTTTGTTTGTTCTTTTGTGTTTTATGTTTTTAATTATAAAAATAAATTTTATCTTTAATCTCTCATAATTGTTACTCAACAACTATTTTCAAATTATTAGTTTAGTTTTTATTCCTATTAAATATAAATATAATAAATGAAATAAAAATAATACAGGCAAACCAAAAAAATAGGAAAAAGAATTAACTCCACCATAGCCATTAAAACAGCCAAAAAATAAAGAATAAAACAAAAAGAATAACCTATTACAAACAAAGTAAAAATAAAGGATATAATACGGGCACTGTGAGATTTGAACTCACGACTTTTTTTAAAGTATTCGTTTTCAAGACGAAGGCCATAAACCAGACTCGACCAAATGCCCTTTAATAATATAATATAATATAATATAACATAATATAATACAATATAATATAATATAATTAATAATATAATTAAATATAAAAATATAAAAAGTATAAGATTTAACTATTTATTTTTATTAATTTAATTTTTGTTTTTAAGACCTAAGGGAGTTGAACCCTTATAATATCCATTATGAGCGAACTGCATTAACCATTATGCTAAAGTCTTTATTTTATTTAATATTTTATATATTTTTTAAGATTTAAACGTCTTCATTTATTATCATTTATTATTTATTTATTAATATAATTTATTTACTAAATTTATATTTAATTCCTTAATCAACCCTATCTTTCACTAATCTATTTTAATAAAGAATATAAATAGTCTAGTAATTCACCTATAATCTCACCTCTTTTTATTTTATTCCTTAAAAGATTATACAGAATACCATAGATTCCTATTGAACAAATAAAAATACACAAATTAAAATTTTTTGTCTTTTTAAGATATTATTATTATTAATTATTAATTATTAATTATTAATTATTAACATATATATGATAGAAAAATAAAAATCTTTATTCTTTACTGTTTATCTATTTAATATATATTAATTAAAAACATAGACTAAATATGCTAATAAAATTTGGTAGATAGAGTTGCTATTTTTACTATTTAGCATTCATTATATAATTTTGACTTCTTTCTTTCTATACTACAGCTGTATACTATAAATATTACTTCTATTATTTAATTAATTAAATAAGATATATAAAATAAACATATAAATAATAGATATAGCAAAATATATAGAGATAGTAACAATATTATAAATAGCATAGAATTATAATGTATAATATTATTTTATATAATATTAAAGAGATAGTAATTTGAGCAGTAAAGGAATCGAACCTTTTGTGGTTATTAACCAATTCTTTTACAGAGAACCACCATTACCAATCGGATCACCTGCCCTACAAGTAAATACTATAGCCTTAGATTATTATTATATCTATTTCTTTTATATTATTAAAAATTTTTTTAGTTTTTAGATAAAAAACTTTTTGTTTTTGTTTTTGTTTTTTGTTTTAGTTTTAGTTTTTGTTAATGTAAATTATTGGTTTGGTTTTTTATTGTTATTGTTTTATTATATTTTTCTCTCTCTTTCCCTTTTTTCTTGGCTATGTTGACAGCAATACTGCATACCCATTTATCTTTGAGATCAGAGCCTCCTTTTTTTATTTATAAATTAAATAAATAAAAATACAAAAATTTTATATTCAAAATTTTACCTACCCTTATTTAAAAATTAAAAATAAAAATTTAAAAATTTAAAACATATAGTATTTATTTTCTTTAAATTATATAATCTTAATTTAATATAATAATATATTCTATATTGTAAAATAAGTTACAGTTCTATTTATTATCTACTATTTATTACAAATTATTAAGCTTTAAATATATTATATAAAAATATTAAAAGATTAAAATTAAGGAGTGGAAATTCACAACCTATTTTGCTAAATAACCTTATTTTTTTTTAGTTTAATATAATTTTATAACTCTAGAATTTATATTAATCTAGAACTAAATAAAGAAATTGAAAAATAATAGAGATTCAAGCCTCATAATAAAGTATATAACTTTTTTTTATAGTTTAAGTAAATTAAAAAAAAAATAGATACAATAAAAACAAATATATAAAATAATAAATAAATTTGAAAACACCTGGACTTGAACCAGGACTTTCCCCTTAAAAGGGGGACACTCAAACCACTCGAGTTCTGTTTCCTACTTCATTGCATAATTATAATTTATTTATATTTACAATTTTAATTTTTATTCCTAATTTATATAATTATATTATATTTATTATAAATTTTAAATAATATATTCTAAAAAAAGTAAAAATTTTTTAAATTCTCAGATTAATAATAGTATATTAAAATACGATATGAATAATAATTTACAACTAATAGAAAAAAAAATTTTTTTTAAGGTTAAGATTTTATTAAATAAACTCTTTAATTTTTATTTATTTTTTATATTTTATATCTATATTTATATTTATTATTATATTTATAATTATATTTAAAAAGAAAGATTAAATTTTTTGTTAAAAATTTTTTAACTGAGTTGACCAGACTCGAACTGATATAAGCCATTACCAAAAAATGGTGTTTTTCCAAATTAAACTACAACTCAAAGAAAATAGTGTCTACTATAATTTCTGTCATTAACTATTAATATTACATTGGTTACTAACCTCTTAATCTTAAATTATACCTGTGATTGTAATTTTTTAAAAAATTTTTTTCTTTAATTTTTTTTTAATTTTTACTTTAATAATGTTTTATTAGCCGAAAACTGGACTTGAACCAATATTTAAATCTTACAAGGAATTCGTTTTACCAGTTAAACTATATCGGCCTTTATTTTTGTTTTTTGTTTTTTGTTTTTTGTTTTTTGTTTTGTTTGTTTTTTAATAGCCAACATCAAACCATAAAATCCAAAATGTCTGCAAATTGGAAAAATAATGTCTCTCTTTGGTTTCTATCATAAATCTCTGTTATAAAACTAAAACATTTTAGTTATTAAATTCTATATAGGGTTATTACCATTAAGCTTTGTGGATATAAGTAACAATCCATAGTTTAAATTAACTTAATTTAATTTTAATTTCTATATCAAGATTTAGTTAATAGTTAATAACTTAAACCTTAAATTTAAATTGTTCAAATAAGAATTATTTCTTTATTTTTGTTGCCTCGGGAGAGAATTGAACTCCCATCTCAATTTCTTCAGAATCACGCTTTGACCACTAAGCAACCGAGGCTTTATTAAAATTTTAACCATAAATCCAATTTAATTAAAAATTTTAATTATATTCTATTTATAAACTTGAAGTGTTGTCAAAATTAGTAAAAGGGTTTCCATATCTATCCTTTAGATTATTAAACTTTTTTAATATACTAGGAAATATTTCACTATATCTATATTTTATAACTAAAAAACAAACAAAAAGAAAGTTAAATATAGTTTGTGTACAATCCTTTGAGTTAATACTTATATAAATTTTAAATATTTATTTTTATATTTATACTTATATTAATTTAAAAATATTTATTTTTATATAAATGATTTTTCTTTTTTGTTTGTTTTTTGTTTTTTGTTATTGTTATTTTTGTTAGCCTGTATAAATTATAAAATTAAATATGAAAAAAAAATTATAGCATAAGATATAAATAGCCCAATAAATTTAAAAGGTAATCTTATAGTTTATCTAACCTAAAGCAGATTAGAATTATAGAAAGAATATAACCCATTATTAATTTATCTTATATTTTTCTAATTAAAAACACCTGAATTTAGGATTTTTAATATAATAAAAAAAATTTTTGCTTTTGCAGTGGTCTTGACAAAGTAAATAAAAATTAAAGAGTATATTAAAATAGTAAAATCAAATATAAATATAAAATTAATGAATAATCTGTTAAAATTTAAAAATTATAATGGAGAAAGATAGATTTGAACTATCATATTTGTAATGCAAATACAACTGATTACCATTATCAGATTCCCCCTTTTTAATTTTATATTAAATTTATATTCTATTTATTAAATTTAAATTATAAAAATTAAAAAAAATAAAAGTAACAACCTATAACATCAAGTTTCTTTATAAATTAGTACCGCTAAACTAAATATTTTACAATATATTCATTTGCAGCCTATCTAGAAATGTTCTATTTCTTAATTAATGACTAATTATTAACTTGTTTTATATTCTCTTATCAAGTCTATATTTAAGGTAATAATCATTCATTTTTTTAGTATCTAGGGGTTAGATTCTTGCTTTATAGACATTCAGCACTTATCTATTATGTTTGTGGCTACCCAACTATGCCTTCCGAGTTGTTACCCTTTTTTTCTTAATAAATTTTTAAACTATTAAGAGTAAACTTTAAAAAGTTTAAAAAAGGACTTTCCCCATTTTTCTTTACTTTTGTCTTCAAGATACTTTGAGTCCCTTACAATAAAGTACAAACAATTGGTACACTAGAGAAACACAGCCTATTGATCCTTTCGTACTAGAAGGTCTGCCCCTTTTTACTACTTATTCCTCCAGAAGATAGGGACCATACTGACTCACGTCGTATTAACAATTATGTTATCATAATGATTCTTTACTCATTATTTCAGTAATTCACATTACTGTTCAGACTATGTCATCAATTATAATAGTATTATTATGATTGCCGGAAATTCGTGTTAGGTTTATTGTTAGTGACACTCACCTATTAGTCGTTGAACCTTCATGACTTATACAATTATTTTTTAATTATTTCACTAAGTCAAGATCGGCTGCAAATTGACTTTTATTTTTAAAGTTTTTCTTGCAATTTCTCCGGTTTTCTTCTTTTTTTATTTATTATATTATTTATAAAAAATATAAAGAAGGGGCTTTTTAAAAAATAAACAAATATGAACAACAAAAAATATATAAACCTATTCTATATAACATAGAATGATGAAAAAATTTAGATACTTTTTTTCTTAATAAATCTAAATTTTTAGCACCAATAGTTAGGATATATTGATTCTTTCGATCATGTAGAACTCCAGTATAAATACTTAATTTATTTTTAATAGCTATAGCTAATTTCTGAATATCTTCCTTTTTATAACTATTAGTATAAATTCGTACTCTGTTTCTCCCTTTATCAAAATTACCATCTGTCATTATTAAGTATGCTAATACAATAGGATCCATAAATTCAATTATATTTAAAGGTATTATTTTTACATTTTTTTTTAAATCTTCATTGAATTCATAAAAGATATCATAATATGGAACAAAGATAGGCAAACTTTTTGTTTTAAATCTATAGTTTTTGTAATTATTATTATTACCTTTAATTTCTAAACTTTTCACTGGATTACTCATATAATCTTTAAATAGTTCCCCTAAATGTAAAGCAAATGATTGATAATTTTGACCAAAACTCATTTCAAATCTAACATTAGCTGTTGGAGAAGATCTGTACAAGCTTCCATCTCCTAACATAATTCCTATAAAAATAGAATGTAATTCTAATGGTAATTGTCTTCCAAAATTATTTATGCTATTTTTAACACCGGCAATTTTTAAATTTTTATTTGTTGTTTTGTTCATACTTTTATTTATTTTTAGAGTAATAACCCAACTCACGTACCCTTTTAATCGGCGAACAGCCGAACCCTTCCAAGCTTCTTCCCCCGGAGGATAGGATGAGTCGACATCGAGGTGCCAAACAGCCGAGACAATGTGTACTCTCGTCGGCTATCAGCCTGTTATCCCTAGCGTAACTTTTATTAATTGATCCCCGTCTATCCCATATTATAGCGAGGGGTCACTATGCCCTACTTACGTATCTGTGTGACTTTTAGGTCTTTCAGTTAAGCATGCTTACCGCCATTGAACTCTGCGCAACCCTTCACTGGTTGTTTGATCTCCATTCAAATTCTAGCTATACCTTATAAAATTTTTATTGTATTATTATTTTTAGCCAAACTCTTGTCCCTTACTGCTTTGTTAAAGATAGCCTTTCCTCAAATATTATTCCTCTAAATTCTTTGTAAAAACTTAAAGGTATTTAAGGTAGTAAGGGGTCACAAACTTACCAGCAGCCATAGAATGGCTAAAGCTTTCACTTATCTATTAAAACTAGACTAATTATCCAAATTAAAATAAAATAAAGAAAACAACCCTCAAGCTAAAGCCAAAGGGTACCGAAAAGTAGCTAAAGAGAAAGTTTTTATTTTATTTTTTAATTAATAAAAATGATATTTTCTACTTAATATCTTAATTTTCATTATAATTTTTGTTAGTTAAAATAAATAGTAATTTAGATTAAATTTAAAAATTAAGAAGTTGGTAGTTAACTTATCTATTAATTCTTACTTTTCTCTTTTTAGATAAACTTTTATATTAAAAAGAAAGAGAACAAGTTATTTGTTTTAAACTCAAATTAAGAAAAATGTCTTAAAGATCAATATTCAAATATTAATTAAAATTATAAATCTTTTTTAAACAATTACTCTTATTTTGAGAATTTAGGTGTAAACCTAATACAAATAGTAAATATTTGGATGTACTTTGCTACTCTATTAAAGACGACCGCCCCAGTCAAACTGCCAATTAGTCAACTCTCCCTTTTTTTTTTAATTGTAAGGTAAACATAAACCCAACCTTAATTTTAAGGTTTCCAATATTTGTCTCTCGACTTCCCTATTTACTATTAACTAAGATTGTTCTAGATTCATGTGATAACTAACTACAGTAAAGCTGCATAGGGTCTTCCCGTCCCCCTGGAGGTAACACGCATCTGCACGTGTAATTCAATTTCACTGAGCAAGTTGTAGAGACAGTGAGGCCATCGTTACATTATTGATACCGGACCACATTTAATGGCCAACTGATTTTGCTACCTTAGGATCCTCATAGTTAAGACCGCTATTAACCAGATTTTCGATTAGTTACAGTTACCCATAACCGCTCTTATATTAATGGCATCGGGCAAATTTCACACAGTATACTATCATATTAATGATTGCACTGTGTTGTGTTTTTAGTAAACAGTCGGGGCCTCCGATTTTGTGCCACCACCTTATATAATTAATTTTACAATCCGGAGTATTAAAATTATATTTGTGGTCCCTCTTTTTGTCAAACTTATGAGGTTAATTTGCCGAGTTCCTTAACAACTTTTAGCTCTACGCCTTAGTATTCTCTACCTACAAACCTGTGTCGGTTTAGGGTACGGTAGTTAAATAGATTACATTTAAAAAATTTTTAGTAAATATTTGTTTATATAAAAAAATATTTCTTCTAAACAACGAGATCGTTAGATACAACTATTTTATTTGTGTTTATGATTTTTTAACTTTTTTCTTAAAACCCTATTTAAATTTTTAATGAAATATATTAAAGTTATATTTAAATTTATTATATTTTTAGCAAATAAAGTTATAGAAACTTAATATAGTTAATAGTTAAGTTTTAAAAATAACATATAAAAATGATAAATATAAACTAAACAAAAGTAAAATAGATATCATTCAATCTATTTTTGTTATAGACATTATAATTTAAAATAAATAATGTCCTTAAATTAGTTAAATTTTTCTTTCATTTTTAAGAAACCGGATAGTATCTTTGTATTTTTTTCTGATTTTGTTTAACTAACTTTGATTATTTTTCCTAGATAGAATAAATCTTAACTGTTACTCTTGAAAAAAACAAAAAAGAGTTACAGATCTTGGTATTAATTAACTAATACATTCAAAATAGGGAGAGGCAAAATCTATAATTAAAATTCTCATTAAATAAATGAGAACTCAACTAGACTTTAATAAATTATAAAATATAATAAATCTTTCAACCATCTAATTACAAAAAATCAAATACCAAAATAAAATTTTAGTGTAAAAAATTTATAATAATCCTTGATTATATAATAAATATAATTGAAAAACCCCAATTTAATCATAAATCATGACTATACTCTAATTTATTTTAATAAATAACTTAGAAATAGATCTCTTTAACAAGATCCTATATAGATTTGTAGAGTTATATTAGCACTACAAAATTCCAACTATAATAAAACATATAATGATATTTTGCAGAGATTAATATTTAAAATAACATTTAACTTTTATTTTTTTAATAATTATAATAACTAATAGTTGTATGGCACGTTTTGCCAAATTTAATAAATATAAAATAAAGTAACATAAAATTTAACATATAATTCAAATTCTTAATCTAAAAAACAAAATAAAAATTTTTTCCAAACTCTATATCTTTATTTCTATTAGAATATTATTAAATATGATAATTAAAGAAAATTAATGATAATAATTTATCTAAATTTATTTTTAAAGACTATTAATCTAATAAATAAATAAAAAAATTTTTTTTTACAAATTAATCTAATACTATCTAAACACTATTAGAGATATTTTTTAGAATTAGAAATAATAATTTTATTTTTAAATTAGAAATATTTAAAAAAAGAATTACGTCTTAAAATAAATTACTTATAATATTATTTTCTTGGACCATTAATTAAAATTAATGGACTTTCTATTATATACTCATCAGCCAAAACTTTGGTTTTGGTCCTTAGAGGCCGCATTCAAACAAAACGGATTAACCTTTCCAATTTGCAACCCTTTTGTATTCGGCGAGAAGTATTATAACTTCTTTTTACGTTACTCATGTCAGCATTCTCTCTTCAGTAACCTAAAAAACAATGAAACACTGTTTTATTATTAGTTTGACTGAATGTTCTACTACCTAGATTAAGAATAAAATCATAAGAGAATAAATAAAATTTATAATATATAAATATAAATATAAATATAAATATAAATATAAATAAAAAAATAATAATTTTATTCAAAACCAACACGATATCGGTTGATTGTTTAAGACCCGTTAAATTTTCGGTGCTACTATCTAGACTGCTGATGCGTTGTTACATACGATCATTATAAGTAGCGACTACCAGGCTCACTTCACAGCTGTATCCGATATTGCTACATCCTTAATTTCACTTAACAATCATTTGGGACCTTGATCAGTGTTCTCGGCTGTTTCCGTCTTGACTACCCAACTTAGCATGAGTAGTCTGAATATCTACCATCAATTTATGTAATTCCGAGATTCGCTTCCAAAGGTAAGATTTTCGAGGTCCCCACAACCTAAACGCCTAAAAGATTTGAAGTAATTAATATAATCACAACTCTTAAACTTGTTGGGAATTGCCTTGCTGTACCTCCATAAATTTTGTGTAGACATCATACTTAAATATGTTTCGGTAGAAAACCAGCTAGCACCAGGTCAGATTGGCATTTCACCGCTTACCAAGACTCATCGGAGAATTATGCAACATTCACCCGTTCGATCCATTATAATCTGGTCTTGGTAAGATCACCTGGCTTCGGGTCTAATAGAAGTAACTTATCCATCACTATATTTATTAATATTATTATTTATAATATTATAATAGTCCAGTCGCTTTCGCTAGGGCTTTAAACCTTGCTACTCCTATTAACTTGCTGACCCATTATGCAAAAGGTACGCCGTCATTCATAATTCTTTTTGTTAAAGTAGAATTTCGACTGCTTATAGAGTTACTAATTCATGATCTATTTCATCGATTCATTTCTAAATTTATTTATTCATATTTTTTTAATACAATTTATTTTTTAAATCCAATTAAGGACTTTAAATTAGCTGTAATAAATAAAATATTAAAAATAATTAATTAAAAATTCACTTTTTGTATACCACTCGCTTTTCAAACTTTTCCTTTACAGTACTTATTCACTATCGCTAAAATTATAATACTTAGCCTTAGAGGATGGTTCCCCTATATTCCAACAAGTTTTCTCTCATCGTACTTTATAATAGAATAATGATTAGAGACAATAAAGATTTTTATTAGACATTTAAATTTTATAATTTAAAATAAATTAATTTTTTTAATTTCTATTTAAAATCTTTTATATAAACTCATTTATTCTTTTAATTAACTTTATAAATCTACAGGACTTAAAGTAATTGATACCTTCTTTAGAGCAAAGATTTGTTTTGTTTTCTTATTTGGATTAGATACAATTAAAAATTAAAACAAAAATTATTGCTAACTAATACATAATTAATTTTAAGTAATTTCAATTGATAAATCAAAAGATCCCCTTTTTAATAAATATGTTAAAGTTATTCAATTTATAATGTTAATTTAGGCTAATCCGATTTCACTCACCATTACTTTCGGAGTCTCGGTTGATTTCCTTTCCTTTCCCTAATAAAATGTTTTACTTCAGGAAGTAATTTTTAAACAAGGTTTACCTTAGGATCGCTTTTTAATTCAGAAAATAGTTTAATATTTCTTGAAGCTTTTGGTTTATTACCTCCTTTTTTATAATTTTGCCTTAGTTTTCCTTAATAACCCCTTTGAATTACTTTGTATATCATATAATATATTTTTTTAAATATTTTTTTATTATTTATAATTTAATTATTTTTTATAATAAATTAAATATATATATAATTAAATTTTTGATGTTATAACAATATTGTCATCGATACTTTTATTTATTTTTTGTTATTTTTTTAATATCTATCCTTTTTATTTTTTTATTTTTGTTTTTGTTTGTTTTTTCTTTTTTAAATTATTTTATTAATTTCAAAGGACAATTTAAATTAAAGTAATCTGTTATAATAGATAAAATTTTATTTTTTATTTTATTTTTGTTTTTGTTAATTTATTTTAATTATGAATTTTTAGCGTTTATTTTAATAAATTTTATAAATTTATACTATTTATTATAAAATTTAAATTTTTAATTAGGGGCCTTTATATTAAAAAGTATATATGTATTATACTATTAATCCTTCTACCTATATTTCTTTAAATTAATAAAGGATAATCACTATTATTTTTTGATTGTATTTTTATAGAAACCTTTAAAGCTGACATATTTAAATGTTTAAATATTTTCTATAGCTAGGATCATAATTTATATAAACTTTATAGAATGTTAAAAAAAATTTTTTTAAAAAATAAAATTAAAAAGATTAAAGATTAAATGAAATTATCTTCAAATTTTACATAAGGTTTAGTATTAAAGAATTTATTAGAATAATAAATTAAATATCATAAAATAGAAATTAGCTTTATTCAATATAATTTATATTTAATATTAATGGTGCCTTCTTTAAGAAATTTTATACAATTTATCTTGTTTAAGTTCTAAGTATTAAATTCTAATTAATAATTTATTTAAATTCGTTGATTTTTAATTTTTAAAATATCATTAGTAGTGAATCCTTTTACATTAGAGCTGATCTAATTATTATAAAGTAACCCATACACCCTAGGTGATAAAAAAATATTGTTCTATCAGCAATAAATATTTTCTAATTAATTAAAATATCATAAATAAAAATGAATTACTAAATAGACCACTAATCTTTATTAATATATAAAACTATAGTATTATAGCCAATTATCTTTTAAAAGTATTAAAAAAATATAAATCAGATTCAGAATAAAAATTAATTTCTCTAAATCTACAAAATTAATAATAGAATCATAAGAAAACTTTATCTTTAAAAGATTTCTTTTTTAATCTAAAATTACAGAAACTATTCATTAATATTTACCTAAAATTTCTTAATGAAGAAGATAAAAATAGATAAGAATATCTAAAATCTAATACATAAATATAATTTAATTAAATATAAATTATTCATCCTTCATATCTCATTTAATAAAATTATGGCTATTTTTATTTAAAAATTTTTCAATAAAAAAAATATTGAATCAAATTAATCCAAATTATGATAAAAATTTTTATAAAATGATATTTTCTAATAGTTAAACAATTTATAGTTGCTAATACCATAGATTCTAATTTATTATTCTAATCTGGAATATAAAACGACTTAGTCATATTACCATCAAAAAAGATAAAAAATAAGGGAAATATTTATTATTTAAAAAAATGATGTTTCAGTCTCAAATTACATAGTAATTAAGTTATTATTAATTTATTTATTTATTTATTTATTTTTATTAATAGGATTTATAAAATTAAATTCTTTTTTCAACTGTTCAGTTAATAATTTTATTTAGTCATTAACATAAGTTAAAAAATTTTTTTATGTTTTACCTATTTATTTTTAATGATTTTAGTTTTATCTATATCTCTATTTGTCCGTTCATAATTTATGTAACCATCTTTGAATAAATGAACATTATTTACTGTATTAGGGGTTGTCATAATAGCAATAATTTTTGATATTAATTTGTATAAAATATTATTATGTTTAATAATAAATTTACCATATTAAAAAGGAAAAGGATTAAATATAATAGATAAAATATAATGATAGTATGCTTTATTTTGAGTATTTTATTTAATTATAGTTTTATTTTGAGCTAAACCTTTTCTAATTCCATAATAAAAATAACTATATTTATTATAGGAACATCAATATATATCTAATAATAAAAATAATAATAATAAATATAAATATAAATATGAATATAAATATAAATATAACCCTTAGATTAAGTTCTATAATATTAAACAAATAACTTTATAAATAATATTTATCTTATTTTTTAAATAATAAAAACAATTTTTTTTTTTAAAGAATGTATTGAACCTTATTTGACCAATGATGTTTGGTATATTTAAATCTTTTAAACTATTTAATTTATAATACTCAAAAAATAAGGGATTAACACCTCTAACACTCTGAATATAAAAAACAAAAAACAAAAAATAGAATAGGTGATTAACTATAATAATAATTTAATACATTATACTCTTTAGCCCAATAAACTAGACTAGTAACATAGCTGTTATATATAAAATAAAAATATTACATACAGTTAATTCTACAATTTTAAATTTATTATTTTTTATATAAAGAGCAACAATAAATTAAAGATAAGTAATGGAATAAATTTATATAATTTCTTATATATTATCACAATAAATATTCATTATAAAAATATAAAGAGTTAGATTTATTATCTATAGGACCAATTAAGTAAAATAAACTATTAATAAACTAAACTATTTTTAATATATTATTAAAATATATAATATAATATAATATAATATAATATAATATAATTTAGTCTTAGTAAACTGAATTTAATCTAAAAAATTAAAAAGTTAGGATATAGGATTTATAATTTAAATAACTTCTATTATTTTTTTTTAATAATAAATAAAAATAAACATTACTTAAGTGTTATATATTTATTTATTCTATTTCTAATTAATTTTTATTAAATAAAAATAGTAATTTAAAGTTAAAATTTTCTATTCTAGATTTGTCCACAAAATTAATTTTGTTCTTAAGATATATCTTTATTTAACCTTGAACCTTCACATAAAATTTAATCTTATTTATTTAAATCAAATAAAATTAAAAATTTACAGTTTTAGATCTCTTAACTCTCTTTTAATTCTAATACTTTATTTATTTTATTAATAAAAATACAAATAAATTAATTCTTTTTAAAAAGGATTGATATTATATTCACTTTATTTATATAAATATTAATTAATAAACTAAAGAGATCTACTTATAATTTATTTTGTTTTTTGTTTTTTGTTTTTTGTTTTTTGTTTTTTGTTTTTTTGTTTTTTTTATTTTGTTTTTTGTTTTTTGTTTTTTATTTGTTTGTTTTTTGTTTTTTCCATCTTTGAATAACAATAATTTTCCTGAAATCATAAAGAGTCAAAGATAGAATTAATTAATAGTTGTTTATATAATGTAATGGTTTAGGATAATCATTCATTCCAAACTCCTATATTTATTTAATGTTAATTATTGTTAATTTGATTGTTTAACCTATTTATAATATTTGATATTATTTTAATAATATTAAGAGGGTAAAAAAATTATATTTATAATTTCATTAATTTATATTTATTACTATTATTTAAATTACTACCTCTAAATTGTTATTTATAATTATTATATATTTATTTAATAATATTAAAAAATAGAGGTTAAAGCTTATATTATTTTTAATAAGAATAATTAATTTAATATAAAATTGCGAAAAATATATAAAGACAAAAATAAAAATATAAAAATAAAACCTAAAAATCTCTCCAAATTAAATTATTTTATAATACCTTTTTCTCTTAATTTATTATCTAATATCTCGCTTAAATTTAGCCTTCTTTTTCTAAATAATGCTTCTTTTCTGAGTTCTGCACTAGTTTCGCTAGGTGTTGTACCAAAAGGTCTAGGTTTTCGTTCCATTGTTCTACCTCTTATTATTTCCTCACTCTTTATTCGAGAAGAACTAGAACTAGGATTATTTAAACTTTGTCGTTGCTCATTAATCTGAACTACGCTATCGTCTGATTGTACGTAAACCTTTCTTTGATTTAATGGTGTTGACTGTTCCTGTTCATTATTATTTTCTTGTTTTATTATATTTATAACTTCATTATTATTTGTACTTGTATCATGACCCATAAAATAGAAAGGTTTAAGTGAGAAAATGTTATTTTTAACCATAAAACTGAAATAACTTAATTTAAATACTCCAATAAATGTCAATGTTAATAAAAAAACATTAAATAAGAGAAAAAAAAATGAAAATTTTTTAATTTTGACATCGTTAACTACTATTATTTCTTCAGAGATATAATCTATATATAGAATAGAACTAATTATTGAACATAAAAATATATAGATATATATATAATTTAAAAATGTTTCATCATAATTAATCAAACTATTTTCTAATTTATATAATAATATAGTAGTTAATATTAAACAGATAATATTATATAAGTAATATCCTATAATAATATTTTTATCTATATTAATATTATTAGATTGTTTTCTAAAATAAACAAACATTCTAAAAAAGACATTATATATTCTTATTATTAAATTAAATATTAAATATAAAAAAAATATAATACTTAAATAAAATATAAGGAACCGTAACAGATCAAATTGAATATCATAAATAATACCATTATTTAATATAAAACTAGATATTATCATTAAAATAAAAATCAATAAATATTTAATCTTTTTAATTTTATATACACTAGGTAATTTTAATACACTTAAAAATATTTCCATATTTCTTTTGTAATTTTTAATCATATTTTTTTTTTTACTTCTTTATAGTTACAGTTAATAAATGCGTTTATATTTCTTTTATAAGAGCCATAAAAAAGTATATAATTTACTATTTTTAAAACTTTTATCTAAATATATATATTCCACCTAATTAGGCTTTATTTATAATTTTACCATTATAACCTTCTCCTACTTTCCTTACTTAATAAAATTTTAAGAGATTAAATATCTTATTCAATCCTTTATAAAAGAATATATATTTAATAAAAATTAAATTTATATCTAATTATAGATATTAAAAAAAATATTTAGTTGGGTGACAAAAATAATTGTTAATCTTATTTTTAATATTCTTATAATAAAATTACAAATATATTTCTATTTGTTTCAATGTTTTATATTTATTTCTTCTGCTTCTTTATTTATAATTAAAATTTTTATTTATTTATTTATTTTTTTTAATTTATTATATTCTTATATTAAAATTTTTAATTTTTTAAATTTAAATCACTATAGGATATTAATATTTTTACAATTATAATTTTATTAGATTATCTTATATTAATTAGTCACTCTTTGATATTTAACTTTTTTTTAATAAACTCTAAATTTACTAATGTTTGATAATAAATCCTTAAATAATAAATAATTAGAATTTAAGTCCTCTGTTTCATTTGATACAAAAATTTAAAGTTTCATTTATAATTTTTTTCTAAATTAATTCACTATATGATTCATTATCATCTTTGTCATTTACAAGAGGTTCTAAATAAAAATCATTATTTTATTCATTATTATCTGTTTCAACTATAATTTATTCTAAAATTGAATGAATTAACTTCTTCAGCAACCTTCCCATTTATTATAATTCTATAAAATAAAATTTTCTAATTACATTTCTGAATCAATAAAATTGAATCATTTCAATTTTTTATTTTAATAATTAGATTCTTTCTAAATAATATTCAGTTTCTATTTATTTTTTAATTGTTTGTTTTATTTGTTTTTGTTTTTTGTTTTAAATCTAAGGTACTTATCTATTATATAATTATTTATATAAAAAAATACCTAACGTCTAGCTATAATAATTAAAAAGGGAATAAAAACTTATAATATAAAAAATAGAAATTAATATAAAAATAAAATTAAAAAATAAAAATTTTTTTATTATAATTTGAGAAATTTTCTATCTCCTAAATGAATGTCGAATATCTTTTTTTTTTAGAGTTTTTAAATTTAATTAAAAAAAAGATTTCTATTTATTATTTAGAATTTTATAAAAAAAGGTAAGATTAGTTTAATTGGTAAAATGATGTCTTGTGGCGACAATGTTCAGAGTTCAAGTCTCTGATTTTACCCTTTACCCCTTTTAATATTTTATAATTTATACTCCTAAAATAAATAAAAGGTTTTAATATAACAAAAACAAAAATAAATAATATTTTTTTTTATATTTAATTTAAATTTAAAGTAAAATTTGATGATAAAATTTATTTTTTTCAATCTCTTATGTACATACGGTAGATATTTATAATTAGGAAGTAACTATTAAATTAATAAACATTATAGAATTTAGGTTCAAAAATATCAGGAATATAATTTGAAACCAGTTGTTTCAATAAGATATAACTATAAATATTTTTATCTTTAGAATCATATATAACAGGGATAAAAAAAGATTTTTTTTTAATAATCATATCTCTAATGAAAATAAATCAACTTTTAGATTTGAGGTCTTTATTTATTTATCTACTACAAAGGATTGGATGAAATGAGGATATTATAAACATAATTTTATTATATTTTGGAAATTAAACCTATTTATGAACTAGTAAATTAAAAAATTAAAAAAGATTAATTATCTTATGAATATATAGAAATCTTATATAACTTTTAAATTAAATAGTTTCTAAAAAATTCACCTAATTATATAATAAATTAAGTAAAATTTTATTGAATAGTTTATATGGTAGATTAGAATTGATTCCTGATAGAGGTGAGATGGAAATTCATATTATCTTAGATTCTATACTAATCGAGAATAAAAATAAAAAATATAAATATAGTAAGTTAAGTATTAAGTTAAAATTGGGTAATGGTAAAGAATTAATTTCTTATATTAAAAAAAATGATAATAATGATTGATATATAACATAAATATTTCTATAGCAGCAGTTATAACAGTATTTTCTAGTGTATGTGTTGTGTATATATGACTCAATTTTAATTTAGAGTCGATACTAATCTATTTTATAATATACAGATAAAATTTATATAGATCAAATAGATACTAAAAACATATCAACAGAATTAGGAAAAATGAAATTAGAACATATAATATATTTGAATAAAGTTATTTTTCTACCACATAATTTTTTACACTCTAATTATTCCTTCTTAAAGAAATTACTAAATTTAAAGGTTTTTACTTTCTTTATTTAACCATTTTGAATTTGAAAATTTGTTAATATTTGTTAAATAAAAAAGAATCAAAAAAATTAGAGTTAGATCAAATAGATCTTACTATAAAGGTCATATTAAAGATGAAATTTATACTCTACCTCTTAGAATTACAGATAATCACAGACAAATTATATCTTATAATAATAATAATAAAATCATAGATAATAAAACAAAAACAAAAATAAAAAACAAAAACCTATTTATATATATGAATAAAATTATTCTTAAATAAAAATATTGGTAAAAATTTTAAGCTTATATCCTTAAAAGAATAAATAATTTAGAATAAAAATTTAATATTACCTATTAAAATTTTAATAAATAAACCTAATATAAATTTTAATTCTTTAATTAAAAATATATAAGGGAAAAAAGAAAAAATAAATGAAAATAATTATTCATTTATTTTCTTTTTAAGTTATTTTAACCTTATGTATATAGTCATAAAGTTATTTGAACATTAAATAAACATAAATTTATTTTGAAAATTATATAATCATATGTTTAGATTCAGTAATTTAAATTTTATTTTATTTATTTTAGTTTTTTGGTTGTTTTTATTTTTGTTTTTTGTTTTTTGTTTTTAATTTATTTTTTTACAAAGAGGCTAACATATTAAAAAAATATAAATTATATATACTAAACCTCTAATATTAGCTATAAAAATTTTATTTTCTTTATAAATATACTTTCTCTGATAAAATCTCTTTAATTTCAAGAACATAGTAATATCAGAAATATTACGGTTGTTTGTATCCTGTTGTGGGGGGGGGTTTGAAAATTTAATTATTAAAAATATTAAAAGAAATTTTGTCCAGATGAAACAGTAATACTAAAAGCACCTCTTTTATTTTTATTTGTAAATCTAGCCACATCTGAGAAATTAATTTTACCAGGGGCAGCTGCACCTCTTCGAATTGTTTTAACAGTTTTTCTAGGAATTACTCTATGTGTCAATAATCTACCCGCTACTTTAATATTAATACCAGAAAGGAAAGCAGGTAATATTTCATAATTAGTTTTACCGGTTACTTTATTTAAATTTTTAATTACAGCCTTTTCAAATAGTTTTCTAAAAATAATTCTTAATTTAATTTTATTAATCATAATACCTAAAAGATTAACTAAAATATTACTATCATGATAAGGGTAATGTAATCTAATTAAATCTAAATGAACAGGTTTATTAAAAAAATGACTTAAAATCTCCGATAGTAATTTAAATTTTTTTTTAAAAACTTTAGTAATAACTACATTAGATAATTTTCTTAATTTCTGTCTTACATTAAATTTAATCTTTCTGAATTTTCTATATTGTTTTCTAAAATTTTTTTTTTTCTTAAACCACAATTTTTTACTAATTTTCTTTCTCTTTCCATTTTTATTTAATTGTATTTTTTTAATTTTTAAAATATTAGGAATAAATAAAAAGTAAAACAATTGTATAATAATTTTGTCTGGAGTCATAACAAAAACAGGTTTACTAATTAGACAATACATAGCTTTAAATGAACGAGCTAATAATTTATAAATATTTTGAATTAATTTATTTCTGTCACTTTTAAAATTAAAACCAATTATATTGGAATAAGACATAAAAATTCCTTTTTTAATAATATTATAACTACTGATTGCTTTTAAATATTTATTAATTATTGGTTTATTATGTAGTTTATAATCTACTTTTGTTAAAAAAAAATTATTTTTATTATCTTTATTATTATTTTTATTCAAAATTCTATTATTAAAATTAAAAATATCATTAAAATTATAATATGACATTTCTACGGGGTTAGAATAAATAGAAAAAGCCTCATTATTAAAATCCTTAAATTTACCTATCTCATTCAAAGTTTGTTCAATTTTAATTTCATTAATTTTATTAATATTAATAGCCTTAAAAATTTTATTAATAAATAACTTCTTTTCATAAAGTAATAAATTATTACTATTAGTATTAACATTTTCAAAATTTTGTTGAATTTTATTAAATTTACTTAGTTGTATATCATTATCAATTTTTGTAAGATTTAAATTAGTAAAATTATTCTTAAACATAGTAGTATTCTTTAAATAAGAATTATTATTTTTATTAAACTTAAAATTCTCATTTAAGCTAGGAAAAACATAAGAAATAATATTAAATACATTCTTTTTAAAATTTAAATTATTAATTATATTTTTCTTTATAAATATTTGAGTATCTATCTCCTTAAGAATTTTTTTTCCTTTATCTAAAAGTTTATTAATTTGTCTTCTATTAATTTTTAGATCTCTTTTGTTATTATAAATTAAATTTCATTTATAAATTTTTGCCATTTTTATTAAACGATATTTGAAAATTATATTAGGATGAGGTTTAACTAATTGTTTAGGTAAAAATAATCTAATATTATATATTAAAGATCTTAAATTAAAAAAAGGTATAAATTTATTAATCTCATAAAAATAATTTGATATAATAAAGTTTAATTTATAATTTTCATCCTTTTTTAAATATAATATTAAATCTTGATTATTATGTTTGTTTAAATAATTACTCAACTTATTTTTATATAAAGTTAATCCCTTTAAGAATAAATTTAATAATTCTTTAAATGTATTTGTTTTAAATCTGATTTTTTTTTTTTGAATACTTAGATTAGTATTATATTTATTTCTCTTTTTGTCAATTAATTTCTTTAAAATAACTGGAGTTTTAAATAAAGGTAACATTCTTTTATCTATAATTTTATCATTATAAACATTTTTAGTTAAATTTAAATTATTATTATTATAAAATTTATTAATATTATTATTATTATTATTATTATTCTTATTTTTATTCAAATTCATCATATTGTTTAAAATTTTTTTTTTAATATTATTTGCTCATTATTTTATCATATACCAAATTATAATTATTTAATTTTTATATTATTTTATTAATTATAATTGTAGTTAGTAATAAAGGGAGAGCTGGATTAAATTAAATAATTTAATTAACTTTAATTTCATTAAATGAAGTGAATTTATTTTTATTTTTTTAGATTTTTTTTTTAAAAAATTTTTTTTATTCTCTAGAATTGATTCATTTAATTATATTTTTCAAACCAAAAATTATTATGGTATACATTGTTCCATTCTCTAGATCTAATCTTTGTTTAAGAATTGAAAATTTTATTTTTTTTATTTATTTGTTTATTTATTTATTTATTTAAATTAGGAATAGTTAAATTATAAGAGGGATTACTGGCCTTTATTATTAAATCTTTCCACAAACTTTTCTTTTTTTTATTATATTTACAACAATTTATAATTATATTTATAATTTATATTTATATTTATATTTATAATTATAATTATATTTATATTTATTATTATTAATATATTTATATTTATATTATTAAATTATAAAAAGAAAAGAAATATGATAATTGAAAAAATATAAAAGGTTGTATTTCTAAGTTATTTATAATATTTTTTCTTTTTGTTTTATTAATTATACTATATTTTCTTTCATTAGCTTCTCTTTTAATATTAAAATTAAATATCTTAATTATTACTTTATTCTTATAAATCAAACCTAAATATTTCTTTAGATATTAAATATCCATTTTTATTTTTAATAAAAATTTTATAAAAAAATATATAACTTAAAAAATTTTAATTAATTAAAAATAAGATATAAAATATAAAAATTATTACTATTGTAAATTAAAATATAAAATCTTATGGTATAGTATTATCTGAAGAATAGATAAGGAATAAAATAGAAAATATATAAAAATTAAAAACAAAAATATAAAAAATAAATAAATATAAAATGGGAGGGGATAATATAAAATTTATAATTTTAATACAAACCTGTTTAGAAATTTATATTAAATTTTAGAAGTAGAAGGAGATAATACTAAAACTAATGTAGCAAAATATATAATTATTAATCTTAATTCAGAAAAGATAGATATATCTATTAATACAGGAGCAAAGATTAAAAATAATAAAGATAATAAACCTATAGTAATATAAAGTGAATAAGTAGTAATAATACCTGTATCTAATTTAGCTATATTAATACCAGTATTAGTTAAAGTATTAGCTAATCCATAAGGTCCTAATAATTCAATTGCTCCTCTATCTATTTCTTTAGATATTAAATAACCAGTTTGTAATCCAGCTGATACTATAAAATGGTTATAAATTACATCAAAATAATATTTACCATTTAAGAAACCATATAATTTTTTAGCAAAAGGAGTATCAGTTAAATTAAAAATAAATTCAGGAGATTTATGATACATAAAAATAGCTGTAGCTGAACCAATAAAACTTAAAATAACAGGTAATAATTTAATAATAGGGTTAATTGAGAATTCAGCTTCTATAATAGATATATTATTAGGATGAATAAATAAAGAATTTCCAAAGAAATCAGAACCTACACCTACAAATAAATCTGAAAATATATAACCAAAGAATATACTAAATAATGCTAAAATTAACAAAGGTAGTATAACCGCTATTTTAGATTCATGAGAATTTAAATAAGATTGTTTCTGACCATTAGGTGTTGTTAAGAATACAAGACTAATTAATCTAAAACTATAAAATGCTGTTATACCTGCTGTTATTGAACCTAAAATAAATGCATACATACCAGTAAAACTATATTGACCAAAAGCTAATTCTAAAATTAAATCTTTACTAAAGAATCCGGTTAGATAAGGTGTAGCTAATAAACTAAAAGATCCCACTAACATAACTGAATAAGTAAAAGGTAAAAAATTAATTAAACCTCCCATTCTTCTCACATCTTGTTGATCAGCAAAAGAATGAATTACTGCACCAGCACCTAAGAAAAGTAAAGCTTTAAAAAAAGCATGATTTACTGTATGCATTAAGGCTACATTATATTGACTAAGACCTACGGCCATCATCATATAACCTAATTGAGATATAGTACTAAAAGCTATTATTCTTTTTAAATCATTTTGTAATAAACCACAAGTAGCAGCAAAAAAAGCCGTAGTTGAACCAATAATAGTAATAATTAATAGCACTGTAGGACTAAATTCTAAAATTGGAGAAGATCTTAATAATAAATATATTCCAGCAGTTACTAGTGTAGCGGCATGAAGTAACGCACTAACTGGAGTCGGTGCTTCCATACTCCCAGGCAACCAAGAATGAAAAGGTATATTAGCACTTTTAGCTAAAGCACCACCTAATAATAATAAAGCTATAATAGATATAGATGTTTCATTCATATAAGGTGTTATTGAAAAGATAGATGCATAATTTAAGGAACCAAATATTGCAAATATTGCAAAAAACCCTATACTCATTAACATATCACCTGTTCTATTCATTGTAAATGCTAATATAGCTGCTTTATTTGCTTGAATTCTAGTAAAATAAAAATTAATAAGTAAATAAGAAACAACTCCAATAGCTTCCCACAAGTATAATGAAAATATTAGTAAACCTACAAATACAATTACTCAACTTCACATAAATTAAAATAATACTGTTAATTAATCTAGCCTTTTTACTTTATCTTTCATTGAATAGTGCATATGAGGCCCTACAATAGAAGCTAAATACTGTATTTGTACTTTTGGAATTACAATAGCCCATTAGTTTGGACGTTTTTTAATAAATCGAGTTCTTAATTTAAAATTATTTAGTAAGGCATCTTGAAGTAAATGTATATCATTTAGATTTTTACTATCTGTATTTTTATGACTTTGCCTTAAATACAACTATTCCTCCATCATCCTTAAATTAGTATCCTAGTGCTCGACTATTAAATAATTATTTAATTTTATGGGGTATTACTTTATAACGTTTACCTGAATCATCATAAATATAAAATAAATTATATAGAATAAATGATAAAAGGTATTCTTAATGAATTAAAAGGTATAGTTTTATGAATCTTACCTGTTCTCTTATCAGCTTTTCGTGTGTGAATCCGAGGAGGTGTTCCTACTAAATTTTTAAATTATCATATAAAGACAATAAATACTCTTTATGCCCTAAAGACAATAAATACTCTTTATGTCCAGGTATGTTTGATCAGATCGAACACGTCTATTTTGAGTAGTTTATAACGCACCATACTAGCTTCACCTAGAAACTCTTCCAATAAGAACATCTTTTTTTTTAAGATGTTAATACAATGTTACTTAACATTATTGTAGGAGAATATAGTTGAATATATTCACTAATATATAGCTATAATTCATTTTGTTTTAAAAAATGTTGGACTATCTCTTCAACCTTAAATTAATTTAAGGTGCATCACGTATAGTCCCTGAGGATCCTACTAAATTTATATATTTAATATTAATAACTATAATTAAATTTTGGTTTCCTGCTGATTGTCCATTGTAATATCTTTAAGATTTTCACTAATTTAAAAATTAAGTAATTAAAGCTTTAGGATATTCCAGCATATATTGATGTACTATATGTAATTTACATTACACTTAGGCCGGGAAATTTGACCTACAAACATTACAAAAAAATTACCACCTGTTATTAATAGTAACATACCAGCAGTAAAAGCGGATAAATAGGAGAAAAATCTTTGATTGTGAGGATCTGAAGATAAATAATCTATAGTATATATATGAATTAATGTTGAACAATATAACACTGCTAAACCTAGAGATACTGTTAATTGATCAAAAAAGAATTCCCAAGATATAGACATAATTTCAGAATCTATCCAACTACCTAAATTGATATGTACTGGTGAACCACAAATTCCTACTTCATAAAAAGCAAATGTCATTAATAAAGAAGATAATAATAAACAAGTACATGTAATGAATTGTGAACCGGTTACACCTATTTTTCTACCCATGAAACCTGACACTATTGATCCTAATAAAGGTAATATGATTATTGATAAATACATTAGTTTCTTAATGAAATAGTACCTCTTAAACGATAGTAAGCAACTAAAATACTTAAACCTATAACAGATTCAGCCCCTGCAATAGAAATTATATATATACTAAATGTTTGTCCTACATTATCATCAAAACCAAAAGAGCTGATTAATACTAATAGTGTTACAGCTAATAGCATTATTTCTATAGCTATGATCATAAGGATTATATTTTTTCTATTTAGAATAAAACCTAAAATACCTATTAAAAATAAGAATAAAGAAAGATTCATAGTTTATAATATTTTGTTATATTCTTGATAGTTACAGTTAATAAATGCTTTATATATTTTTGTTTGTTTTGTTGATTATTTTTATTTTTATTTTTATTTTTATTTTTATTTTTTGTTGTGTGCTATTAAGCTATTGATAATGACGAATTTTTAAATATATAAATCTTTTTTAATTTATTATTTATAAATATATTAATTAACAGGGGATAGGATTTAAAGGATAACCAAACCAAAAAATTTAATAATTATTTTCAATTATTAATAACTAAGAAAAAGAAAAATTTAATATTATAATATTATTCGTTTGATATAATAATACCACATAATATTAAATTAATAAATATCAAAAAAATTAAGAATATTATTCCTACTGAAGCTTCAAAAATTATAAAGAATAGTGTTGATTTTTCATAATATTTTATAATTCTTTTAATCTAGGAAATTTAGTTTCTATTTCATATTTATATATCAAATACATAGAAGCTATATTCCCAAAAACATTGATAAAACAATTTAAAACTATAAAACTCAATGTAAACATTGAAAAACAATATATGACTATATCTGCAGATTCTTCTGTAATATTCACCCATAATTTATTAATAATTAAAGGGAAAAGAAAAGAATATTTATAATCATAATTAATCTTTAAATTATATATTTGTAATTTTATTTTATTTCTAAAAATTCATTAATTTGAGTCTTATTTTTAAAATCATCATATTAATTTTTTAATTACTTAAGCTCCACCCCAGAAATACACAGCTACAAATAAAAAAAGCCAGACTACATCCACAAAATGCCAATAAAGGATACCAGCTTCAAATCCTTGATGATGTTGTTTAGTTAATTGATAATTTATGATTCTAATGAAACCTACTAAAATAAAAATAGTACCAACAATTACATGTAATCCATGAAGTCCAGTAGAAGCAAAAAATGCTGAACCATATACACTATCTGCCATTGTAAATCCAGCTTCACTATATTCAAAATATTGTAAACCTGTAAACACTATTGCTAAGATTAGTGTTGCAAATATTCCATTGATAGCTGCTTTTCTATTTCCAGCTATTAAAGCATGATGACCATATGTAACAAAAGCACCACTTGATAATAATAAAAAAGTATTAAGTAGAGGTATAGCAAAAGGATCTAAAGGTGTAATACCTAGTGGGGGCCAAGAACCACCAATTTCTATAGCTGGGGATAAACTAGAATGAAAGAAAGCCCAAAATACAGATAAAAAAACAAAGATTTCACTTACTATAAATAGTACAATCCCTATCATTAAACCATTTTTAACTTGTTTAGTATGATGACCTAAATATGTTCCTTCTGTTATAACATCTCTAAACCACAGAGTCATACCAGAGACAGTAAAGATAAAACCTAAAGTTAAAATTGTACCACCATAATAATATCCATGCATATATAACACAGCACCTATTGTAAGATTTAATAATGAAAAACTTAATAAAATAGGCCAAGGTGAAGGATCTACCAAATGAAAAGGAAAATGTTGAAATTTATTTATATTTATTTTCATTTTTTGGTTTGTTTTTATTTTTATTTTTATTTTTATTTTTATTTTTTGAGATCGAGAAGTATTATATTTTTATTTATTAAAAAAAAGATTTTATTTAAAATTTTAATTTTTATTATTATGTTTATCTTATATTTTAAATTTTTATATTGTCTTGATAATAACTTTAAAAACATAAAAATGTTTACTCTGATTGCTTAAATTAATTGTGTAATTATTTTAAATTCTATTAATTTATATTATATTTTATTATATACACAAATATTAAATTAAAAAAATTTTTTTGTTTGTTTTTCTTATCCTTTATTGATCTAAACTTAATATTTTTAAATTTATTCTATCCCTTAATAATAAAGGATTAGATCTGTAATTTGAAAAACTAGTTTTCAAAGAATAAATTATTTATTTTTTGTTTGTTTTAATTTGGGTTCAAAAATATAATTAAATTGAAAATACCATATCAAACTCTTTCACTAATCTAATTAAAGATGAGGGTTAAATAAGCTGCCAAAACAGGAATTATGTTTTATTTGTTTTATTTAAACAAATAAATAAACAAAAATAAATATGTAAAAAAAAAGGATTGTGAATTATTATCTCAAATTTTGTTTTTTGTTTGTTTTGTTATTGTTTTTTTCATAATTTAAAAATGATTAAGAATTAAATTATTAAAATATAATATTTTTTTTTTTATGTTTAAAAGATGAAATAAGAGATATGATTATTGAGAGGCAGAATCAATCCAAACTAAGAAATCGGTAGAAGATACTGCTTCCACAACTATAGGCATAAAACCATGCCATACTCCACATATTTCTGAACATTGTCCATAAAAAGTACCAGCTCTTTCAGCCAAGAAAGAAACTTGATTTAATCGACCAGGTACACAATCTAATTTTAATCCTAAGGAAGGAACAGCATACGAATGTATAACATCTGAACCAGTTACAATTAATCTAATATGGCAATCTACAGGTATTATAAGTTTATTGTCCACATCTAATAATCGGAATTGACCTAATTCTAAATCAGAATCAGGTATCATATAAGAATCAAATTCTATAGATTCTCCACTATCAGTTATGAAATCTGAATACTCATAAGACCAATACCATTGATGTAGATAGAAAAAAGAATCTCGCTCCGCGCACATCATATTAAAATAATAAAAATTAAGAAATGTAGTTAACTACCACTATTTAATACTTTTATATAATTAATTAAAAAAGCTAAATAATACAAGATACTACTGTGGATATAAGGTAGAACTAGAGGTCGAAGTTTAGGAATAGACATTACTAAAAAGTAAAAATTATACTTATCTTTATATTCAGAATTAAGAACTCCTTTTGGTTTAGATCTTTTTTGTTTTTGTTGTTTTTGAATAGTAGAATCTAAATCAAACTTAGTCATCCACTATAAGATAGAAGATGTAAAATAAAACTCAATTTCTGGAGAAAAAAATTTTATTTTTAAGTCCTTTATAAAAAAAATCATAAAGCCAATTTAAACTACTAAAACTATAAGTTATGATTGCATAACTAGAACATTCGTTTTTTTTTTTTTCAATCTTTTTAATAAAGTTTTTAACAGTATAAAAAGAAGGGAAGAATAATATCCTCTTTCATATAAAAAATCATATAAATGAAAAGTATTATCTTTATGAAATATACTTTGTCTAAATCTCAGCGTACTAGAATCATATTTTAAGGTTTTTATTTCTATATTAGCATCTTCAATAAGACTTCCAAGAAATAAACCAATTACGTCTTTATTATGTGGGGCTATCCTTGTATCATATCTTATATTCTGAGTATGAAAAATCTTTTTCTTTTTTGATATAAATAAAGAGGTATTAAAAAAGTTTGTCTTAATTATTTGCGGCTGGGAATCCGCCGCAGATACAAAATGATGGAGGATTAAAAATACATTTTTTCTATACTCGACTGTACATTAAGCAATATATAATTTTAATAATATATCACCCACCAGTGACCCAGTCTGTGGCAACAAATGGAAAAAAAATAAACCATCTACTGACAGTCTTGTACTATTTATGGTATCAATTTAATAGTTTTTTAACTGTTTTCACTAGTGTCGCCAAAAGAATGACTATAAATTATATATTTTTTATAACTTATAATTATCTTTAAAGAATCCTGTCAGATTCTTAGAGGTATTTATTAATTAAATATCTCACGACTATCAAATATATTTATATCTGTCTGTTAATATTATATATTATTTTTTTAATTTTTATATTTTATATATTTATTATATTTTAATATACTATATATTATTAGATATTATAATTTATATATTATACAGAAGAAAGAGTTAAAAGAACTTTATTATACTACAATATTTTATTTATTATTATAATTATTATAACTATTATTATTATTATTATTATTTATTATTATTATAATTATTATTTATTATTATTTTTATAAAAATTTAAATTTTAAATGTTAATATTTATTTTTATTTAAATAAAAATATTTATTTATACAAATAACTATAGAAAAAAAGGATAGAATATAAATATAAACATAATCAATAACACAAACAAATAAAAAATAAATTATATAAAATTTTTCACTAAACCTAATTTATAATACATAGAATTATGTATATGAGGTAAAATAAAATCTCTTAAATTAGAAATAGAATTTTCTTTAATAAATATATAATTAGAATATTTATTTTTAAAAAAAATTTTTTTTATACTGCAATTTAAATTAAATTTTTTTCTTAAAATATCTAATAAAAAATTTATTTCTCTTAATGTCAAAGTATTACAAAATATTCTAACACCACTACCTGTTCAATCACCAGCATCACTTATTCAGATTGCTAAAGTTAATGGTGTGATAAATTTTTCTATGTTAAGTGGTATTATTTTTTTCCTTTTTTATAAAAAGATTTATATATCCATACTAAATTTCTAAATGTATAAGTATTAAATTCAAAACCATCATATCTCTTATTTATATTTTTAATAAATCTTGAAAATTTTCTAGGTTTAATATTACTACAGTATCCTCTCTTTAAAAAGAATTCATATAGATAAAATAAAAATTCTTTATGTATAAAACTTTTTTTAATAGATATTCTTACTCCTTCTCCAGAGATATTTTGAGCAGTACCAGCACCTAATAATAAACCAAATATTATTGAAATAACATCTAGATTATGAGGCCCTATACGATTAATAGCTCTACAATGAGTATGATATAATCTATTTAATCTAGCAGAATTTTGTATTATTTTTATTTTATAATTATTATAATACTTATAAATCTTATAATTATATGTATATAAAACATTATAAAAATTTCTAGTATGAAAAGTTTTATTTAGTAGATATAAATTTTCATTATTTTTATTTATATTACAACAATAATAATAACAATTACAATAAGAATTACAATTATATTTAGAATTAGAATTACAATTAGAATTTAAATTACAATTCTTGTCCGTATCTGTAGTAATATCTATTCAATTGGTAGTGATATTACAGATTTTTCTATTATTAGTAAATATAATAGCAAGAATTAACAAATAATGTGATATAAGAGAAATATAATTTAATATCTTAATATATAAAAATTTTGTACAATAAAAAAAATATAGTTGTAGTATAATATTTTTTTGACCAAAATTGGTGTCTTTTATTTTATTTAATATATATGATTTTAGGCCAATTTTTAAATAACCTACTACTTTAATTGTTAATGTTGGTGAAATAACTTCCTTTTTTTCCTACCACCCATATATAAACCAGAATTAGTAAATATAATTTAAAGTAAAGAAAATTTGGACTATCTCATCATCCTTATATCAAATATATTTACAATATAAGGACGTTTCACGTGTAGTCTCTGAGGAACCTACTTTTGCTAAAATAACTTTGTATCACAAATTGGTTTCCTGCTGATTATTCTGTGTTATTAAAAATAAAAACAAAAACAAAAATAAAAAAAGATCCTCTACAATATCTAAGAATCAAATGGTAGAGCCAAAAACAAAATAAAACAAAACAACTAAACAACTCATTACGATGATTTTCACAAATACTTATTTTTTTGTTGATATCCTTCGGCCTGCTGTTTTAAGGCAAAGGTAGTTAAAAAGTTAATAAAACTTTAGAAAACTATTAAAAAAAAATTTTTTTTGTACATGTAATTATCAGAATATTCCAGCATATAGTAAAATTATTCAATTAGCCTTTCAACTAAAGGGGACAAAGTATTATATGGTGTTTGTCTTAAAATTTACATCTTATTTGAGTAAAAATGCAGAGTTACTAAGCTACCAAAAAACAAAAAGAAAAAAAGAAAAAACAAAAAACAAAAAAGATTCAACGATACTAATTAAATGTAGATAACCAAACCGATCTACTGTCATGGGGTTGAACAGAGCAAACCAACATAATTTGGTAATATTAGATAGTTACAGATATACATATAAAATTTTGATTTCTTTAGTATTAGTATTGTATTCTTATATCCTTTTAGTCCAAACTCCATCAATCAACCATAGCCAATAAGCTAAAGCAATTTTGTCTAAGTAGGTTAAATTTTCATTTCATATTTGATTGTTTTCACATTTTTATTGTCTATTATTGAATAGAACAAAATAACAATAAAAAAAGTTTATGCATCCTTTGATAGGTTTCAAATAACTACAATCATAAAATAATTATTATGACCATTTTTAGACATTAAGTAATGGGTATCTATTACTGTTGTGTAATAGTTTGTTGAAAAACAAACCAAAACACAATAGACAATCAAATATTTTTTAGTTTTTTGTTGTTATTTTGTGTATTTTTTCTTTTTTCTAGTTTTTTGTTTTTTTGGTTTTTTGTTTTTTGTTTTAAACAAAATTAATAACTAACACCAAATATAGGACAATCCATTAAATATAATAATCTAAATGAAGGGAAAGCAATAGCAATTAAAATTAATGCAGGTGAAATAGTCCATATTAATTCTAGAACTGTTCCATGAGTTAGATATTTATGTGCAATAGGATTATTATTAGAGTTATAATTATACATAATTGAGAAAATAAACCAAAATACAGCAAAACAAATAACAACTAAATAGAATCCAACAGTATTATGCAATGTCACTAGACCTGTGAAACCAGGAGCTCCACTATCTTGAAACCCTAATTGCCAGGGTTGAGCAACATCATTAAATATAGGATTAAACAAAAAATATAAAAAATTCATTTTAATTATTATTGTCGGTCTTAATTTACTATTTACTCTAGCTAAATAAATTACCTTTCTGAATTTATATTTCTTATTTCATATCCCATCCTAGATAATATTTTTACTTATAACATTTTAGTTATAAATCTTTGGAATTATTTATTTTGTATCTTGACTTTCTACAATTAAATGGGACACAACCATTTTTAACTCTGTAACTTACATAAACCTTAAAAACAAATTATATATATGGAAATTTAGATTAGCTTTGGTTTTATTTTCCTAAACCTTAAAAACAAATATATATATGGAAATTAAGAAAAGCTTTGATTTATATTTATTATTTTTTATTCTTTATTTATTTAATTATTAATTTATTTTAAATTTAATTAAATTTTGTGGAATCTATATCTAGAATCTAAATTATAGTAAAGGAAAAGAAGATTAGTCTTATTTTTTTTAGAGAGAAATGCCTTATGATTTAAATCACAATTCTAACTATATATTAGCATTCAATTAAAAAAATTTAAAAATATTTTTATTTTAAGAGTTAGTAAAATAGCATCTTAAGATTGATCTTTGTGGTAAGATTCTTATATCAATATTTAATTTAGTGATAAATTTTAATTAATTTTTATTTCTTATATTTTATTTTTTATTATATTTTTGTTTTTTGTTTTGGTTTTTTGTTTTTGTTTTTGTGTTTTGTTTGTTTTTGTTTTTGATATAATCAAAAGAGTAAAGGATTTGAACCTTTATTATTTAAATTACAAAATTAATTAAAGTTAAAAATATAAAGTTAAAAAAACAAAATTTACCTACAACTTATCTCCTGTAATTACTATTTATACCAAAGCCCTTTTATTTAATATATAAATTATAATATAATATATAATATATAAAATATAAAATATTAAAAGAAAAATATAAAAGCCGCAAATAGATAGGGGATTAATTTAATCTAGTGTACTAAAAATTAGGAGCTAATTCTAATTTTCTAATTGTAAATCTAAATATAAACAAGTATTCATAAATATAAATTATTATTATTTAACAAGCAAAATTTATAAAAATAATAATTGATTTATTATTTATTTTATATTATTTTTATATTTAATATTGTAAATAAAGGAAATAAATTTTAAACAGAATACTTAATTTTCATTAGATGTAGCAATATCAATTAAAGTATTTTCACTTATTCCTATTAAAGGTACAAATATTAAAAACCAAGCAAAATAAAATGCTGTAGCAAATTGACCTATTTCTAAATAAGGTGTTGCGGGGTGTTGAGAACCAATCCACAATAAAATAATAAAATCAACAACAAAGAACCAGAAAGCTAATTTCATAGCGGGTCTAAATTGATTTCCTCTTATTCTAGACAAATCTGTTAAAGGTAAAATTAAAAATATTAATAAAGATCCAAACATTGCAACAACTCCTAATAATTTATTTGGTATTGATCTTAATATCGCATAAAAAGGTAAAAGATCAAAATTAAAATATATTATAACAAATTGGAAATTATATTATCTCTCCTCTCTATAGGCATATCTTGAATTATATTAGTTCTAATTAGGTCCATACTCTCTTGCCAAATATATAACTATAACTATAACCTTTTATATGATTATGATTAGAGCATTTAATATAATCATCAGATCCTAACATATTTTATAAGTTTATTTTTTTTTTTAATTTTACAAATCTCTTTATATGTAAAGTAAAAAAAAAGTATAAAATTGTAAACCTTTGTTTTGTATAGAGCCATCATCCTTAATCCAATAAGCTAATCCTCTAGGTGTTAATAATTGATTTATATTTAAACGTATCACTTTTTTATATTATATGTTTGTTTTTATTTATTTTTTTAATAATTTTTATTTTTATTTATTTTATTTAATTAATGTTATTTATTTATTTTATTGTTATTATTATTATTTGAATAAAATAGGTCTATATAATAAATAATTCAAGGCAATATCAAAGTATAAATTGTACAGAACTATAAGTTTTATTATTTCTTTTTTAAATATCTAGTTTTAACTTAAATTTCTTTATCTATATAAGCTTTAAATAGGTCTAAGTTTTGAAATAAATTATCTACTCTTAAACTACTTTTACCCTAAAAAAAAATATACTATTTCTATTAAAACAAACATCTTTGTTGAATATAACCATACCTATTATTATCTCATTTAAGGGACTATCTATACTAAATTTTTATTTCTCAACCTTAGTTAATTCTATTTTGTTTATTTTTTTTTAATAAAGATTTATATTCAGTTTGTGTAAATTTTATTACATATTAAACTTATAGATGTTATCAGATCTAAAATAAAAATAGAAATAATATATTTTACCTGTTATCTCTCAATAACTATTGGACTATCTCTTCATCCTTTAAAGATTTATATTTTATTTATTTGATCTAAAGGAGCTTTACATATAGTCTCTGAGGATTCTAATCTATTTTTATTATTTTTTTAAACTAGAGTTAAAATAATTTTGTTTCCTGCTGATTATCCATTGTTACATATTTGAAATTATCACAAATCCTCTCCTATGGCAGTCATTCTATTATAAGATTAAAAATTCTAATAGAGTTCTCCTTCTTTAAAAATATAATATTAAAAATATACAATATATCAATTTAAAAAAAAAAGGTAGGAGCAGAATACCACAAGATATAATTAGTATCCAAATCTTTAGGATTTTCCAGCATATAGTAAAGTTTATAATATCTCCTAAGATTACTCTTAAGTATGGCATCTTTTAATATACCATTCTGGCACTATGGATGCAGGTGTAACCATTGGGTCCGCTGGGATATAATTATCTGAATGACCCAATAAATTAGGATAGAAGAATACAATAACAGATAAAACTAAGAAAAATGCAAAGATAGTAACTAAATCTTTAAACATAAAATAAGGATGCATAGCTATTCTATCTCCATGTGAAGTAACTCCATTTGGATTATTTGATCCATGTACATGTATAGCAATTAAATGGGCTACAGCTAAGGCAGCTAATAAGAAAGGTAATAAAAAATGTAAAGAAAAGAATCTATTTAAAGTAGCATTACTTACACTAAAGCTACCCCAAATAAATTCTACAATATCTTGTCCAAATACTGGTATTGCTGAAAATAAATTAGTAATAACTGTAGCACCCCACATACTCATTTGACCATAAGGTAAAACATAACCCAGAAAGGCTATAGCCATCATAAGAATTAATATGATTACTCCAATAGACCAAACTAATACTCTGGGTGTTTTGTATGAACTATAATATAATCCTCTTCCTACATGCATATAAACAAATATAAAGAAGAATGATGCTACATTAGCATGTGTATATCTAATTATCCAACCATTATTTACATCTCTCATAATATGCTCTACACTATTAAATGCAAAATCAACATTAGGTGTGTAATGCATTGCTAAAAAAGCTCCAGTAAGTATTTGTATAATTAAACAAACACCTAATAAAGAACCAAAGTTCCATAAATAACTAATATTAGCAGGTTGAGGTGAATCAACTAAATAAGAATTTAACAATCTAAGCAACACATGTGTTTTTAATATTCTCATTTATTTTAAATTTTTATTTTTATTTTTTTATTTTATTTATTTATTTATTTATTTATTTTTGTTTTTGTTTGTTATTTATTTTAATTTCTGTTTGTCTATATTTATTTCTTTTCTTTTTATGAATTTTTATTATTTTATTTATTTTTGGATTGTTATTTAATTTAATTAATTTATTTATTTTTTTAATAATTAAATTTGTTTTTAAAGAGATAGATATTTAAACAAAATTTTTTTATTTGTTTTATTTATTTAGGTTAAATAAAAATATTTTATTTTTTTTATTAATTTTATTAATTATTTATTTTATTTAAATTTAAATTATTATTATTATTATTATTATTATTTGTTTTTATATAACCATGATAAGATATCACAATTTTAAGAAGTTTATTTATTTTATTTTTTTTTTATTTATTTTATTTGATTTAATTATTTTTATTTTATTTTATTATAAGTGAGATATATTTTTGTTTTTTGTTTTGTTTTTTTGTTTTTGTTTTTGTGTTTTAGTTTTTGTTTTTGTTTTGTTTTTTAATTTATTTATTTCTTTATATAAATAATAAAGTAATAGAATTAGTTTTTTATTAATAATATAATAATATTGACACTATAACAATATTGAATTCATTATTTTTTAATAAAAAATTTTTTTATTTTATTAATTTTTATTTATTTATTTTTATTATTTTGTTATTTAAGCCCAAGAAGATTTGAACTTCTATTGATTTCTAACCAAGAAATAATTTCTACCATAAAATCATAGGCTTTCTTTGATTTAAGGATATTATATTTAATTTGTTTAGGATTACTTAACTTCTTTTAAAAATAAAGCTTTCTTTTAATTTATAGCTTAATATTTGTAAAAATATAAAATAAATAAAGATTATAATAAATATGGAATTTAAATAGTTAAAAAAATATAACTAAATTATTATAGAAGTATATAAAAATAATTAAATTATATTGTTAAAAAAAAGTTTTTTTTAATAAAATTAATCTATATACAATTACAAGTCAAAGCCTAAATTTTCATATTGTATAGTATGTGTAATTAAAAATTAACTGGCATGAATTGACACTAATAAACCAAACTTATTATTAGAAATATAGGTAAATAAATAGTTGCAAAATTAGCCCAGAAAATTTGGTAGTTAATATAAATTTTTATATATTTATTTTGAAATTTATTTATTATACTATCTTGAAATCTTAGTATAGTAGTTAATATTATAAACAATACTATTAATAATAAAACACTTATTAGTTAGTAAAATAAAAACAAAAAACAAAAAACAAATTTACTAATTGCTGTTCTAAAGGCCATCCAAATTTCATGACCACTGACTGAAACAGGTTGAAATTTTGAGCTATAGTTTTTATACAAACTCTGAACTAAAAAAATCTGTGTATAAAAGAAAAATCAAATTCATCTATATATATTTTTAGACTTTGAATTATTAGAAGTATTAGCTACTTCTTCAGCGGCATTTACAATCTTATATTGATTAGTAGTTGTAGGTTTGAATTCCTTAGATATCTCTAAGCTTCCAACTATATCCTTCTCAAAAAACAAAAACAAAAATATTTTTTTATTTAAATCTACTCGGAAATGAGGTATTTTACCTATTAAAAATATCAGAAAAACTAGACAGTTTCAACATATAAGAGTAAAATCCTATTGGATTATATAATGCTAATGTAAAAAAAAGCTGCTGATATTCCAAATGCTCCTCCTATTACTTTTACTCGTTGATGGCCATTTATCGAAGCCTATTATAAGCAAATACAGCTGAACCTATTATTCCAAATTGTATCCCGAAAAAGTCTTACTGCTAGCACCTACACTATTTGAACTGTTTGTATAGTTTCAACTAACTTACCCCCTCATTTTAAAGGAATATGATTAAAACTTATAAAAATGAGAGGAAGAATAATTATAAATAAATATTAAAAAACTAAAAAGAGTAAAAATAAAACAGAAGAATATGAATAATTTAACAAAAATAAAAACAAACACAAAAACTAAAACTATTATTTACAGTGAAATTATAAAATTTAAATCCTAATAATTTATTTCTAACTAGTAATACAAAAAAATACAAAATAATATAATAACAAGAGTAGGCAATAAGAAATTAAATAAGTAGAATAAAAGATAGAACACAGGTATAAAAAATTCCTTGCAAAAATATAGATAGAAAATTCATTTATTTTTTTTCTTTCTTTTTTTTGTTTTATTTTATTTATTTATATATTTTATTTATTTTAATATTTGTCTATATTTATTTTAATTTAATGATTTTTTATTTATTTTTTGTTTGTTTATTTTAATTTTTATAATTAAATATATTTTAAAGAGATAGAATAAAAAAACTTATTTATATTATTTATTTAGGTTAAATATAATATTTTTTTTATTATTATTCTTATAATTTTTATTATTATATGACCATGATAATATCTCACAAAATTTAGATTTTTAAATTTTATTTATATTTATTTATATATATATTAATTTGATTTATTTATTTTTTTTTTTATATGCTATATTTTTTTATATAATAAAGTAATGGATTTAGTTTAAATATTATTGTTTTTTTATTTTGAAAAATAAAAAATTTATTATTTATTTTCTGACACTATAACAATATTGGAATTATTTCATTTAAGCCCAAGAAGATTTGAACTTCTACAGATTCCTCATCAAGAAATAATTCTACCATTAAATTATAGGCTTTAATTTTATTTATTATTTTAATTTTTGTTTTTTGTTTTTTATTTTTATTTGTTTTACTTAACTTTCTTTTAAGTTAAATAAAGCTAGTTTTTTTTTAGATTTAAAGATAAAATATAAAAATTGATTTGCTTTAAAAATAAAACCTAAAAATTTAATATGCTTATATTTATAATAAATTTAAAATTTATTTTATTATCTAACATGGTAGATATCTATAAGGTTTAGAACTTCCTATAAAATAAAATGAAATGTCAGCTTAGTTATTTCCATTTTTTTCTTTTTTATTATAAAAGGAATTAATAAAAATCTTATTTAAATAGAAAAAATTTAATTATATATTTAGCTAAAATTTTACTTATATTTAAATAGCTAAAACTTAAAAAAATAATTAATTTTATTTTATTCTTTATTCTTAATTATTTAAATTTAATAAATAATATTGAAAATTTAACTATAATTAGGGGTTAATATTATATTTGAATATATAAAAATTAATAAGGTGAAATATCAAAAGCTATTAAAATACTTGGAACAAGTATAATAAAGGCTACAGCTACTGGTAATAGATTTAGCCAACACAAATATATTAATTGATCATATCTTAATCGAGGTAAAGTGGCTCTAAACCATACAAAGAAAAAACAAAAGATACAAGTTTTTAAACCTAATATAATAGCTTGAATATTTAAGAAAGAATCATTTACAAATAATTCTGGTAAATTATATCCACCAAGGAATAAAATAGCAGTTAAACAACTGAATAATACAATAGATGAATATTCACCTAAAAAGAAGAAAACAAAAGGTACTGAAGAATGTTCAGTGAAAAATCCTGCTACTAATTCTGATTCAGCCTCTTGTAAATCAAATGGTGTTCTTGAGGTTTCTGCTAAAATAGAAATAAAATAGAATATAAAAACAGGAAATAATGGTATAATAAACCAAATTGCTTGTTGAATTTCTATTATAGTTGTGAAATTTAAGGATCCTGTTAATAAAATAATTATAAGTATAGCTGAACTTAAAATTAACTCATAAGAAATCATAGCTGCAGTAGATCTAAGTGAACCTAAAAAAGCATATTTAGAATTGGCGGACCAACCAGCTAATAATACTCCATACACACCTAAAGAAGATAATGCAAATGTGTATAAAATTCCTAATGAAAAATCAGATATAGCTAACCCTTGTCCAAATGGTATTATACCCCACAAAAAATAAATTTAGTTGTTTATTTTAATAACATAGAATCAAATTTATTTACAGATACTAAATATTTAAGTTAAGATTTGTAAAGTTAAATAGTTATCTAGCGGATTTGAATTATAAGAAATATACAAATACAAAAAACAAACAAAAATATAACAAACAAAAAAGCCCTTGTTTTTATTCTACTTTATATTGCATTGAAGGATTTATATTATATGAAATTGTATTTGTGAATTCAATTAAAGAAGCAGTTAAGGATTTAATTTGTTTATACGAATTATAAATCTATGTGAAATTTGTCTGTTTTTTTAGAATTGATTAATCAAAAAGAAAAACAAAAACAAAAAACAAAAAATTAAAAAAATTTTTTTAGTTGTTAAGATAAAAATTAATCGTGAGAGATCCTATTCTTTTATTTAGTATAATTTTACTAAAACCACTATTATGATTAAGATTATTATTTTGATTATAATTTATATTTTTATTTTTAATTTTTATTTTTATTTTTATTATAAATTTGATTGTTATTATGATTATTATTATTATTTATGATAATGAATTATGATTATGATTTTCATTTTTATTATGATTATGATTAAGATTATGAATTATTTACCATAATTCGATAATATAAATAACAGCGGTTAATTTAAGATAGCAAACTTCAAATAAAAATTTTATCTGCTTTGTTTATATTAAAATATAAAATCTACCATTTTTCCATTGAAAATAGAGTCTTTCAAAGTAGAAAAATGAATATCAATATTCTGATGCTGAACATTTACTTAATTTAATAAATTATCTTGAAATAATCTTAGAATCTGTTTTTACATAATATTTAAATTAAAAATAGAAATATAAATATAAATGAAAAAAAAAAAATCTTTATTTATTATAGACATATAAAAATGTAAGCGGGTCTTCCCTGTTAATTTCTTTGGTTTCGCACTTAAATTTACTAAATATTGAATAAAATATAAGTTTTATTTTATTTTATTTTTTAATTTTAATTTTACTCAGATCTGTAAGTTCTGTAATTAAGATACTATTCTTCTATTTGTTCTATCTTTATAGCGGCACAACTTAAAAAATCTTTAAGATCGCATGAATAAAGAATTTGATATAGTGTTATAAAAATATCCATCTATATATTATATAAATTGGACTATCTCTTTAATATAATAATAATAATAAAAATAGATATAGAGTATCAGCAAAAAATATATCCATATCCTATTATTAATTTATTATTTCACGTATAGTCTCTGAGGAACCTACTTTAATTGTAATTTGTAATTTTAATTGTAATTTTAATTGTAATTTGTAATTATAATTTGTAATTTGTAATTTTAATTATAATTTATTTTTAATTCTTTGGTTTCCTGCTGATTATTCATTGTTACATACTTGAATTTGTCACTACCCTCTTCATCAAATAAAAAGAGGAGTATTCAAGTCTTTAGAATTTCCCAGCATATAGTGAAATTTTAATTAAGCTGGGATTACTCAACCTAATAAACTGAAAACTAATGTAGAAACTGGAGCTAAATAAAATAATATTTTATTTGATTGAGAAGGAATTATAGTCTCCTTAAGGATTAACTTTAGAGCATCAGCAAATGGTTGAAGTATACCATAATACCCTACAGTATTAGGCCCTACTCTTCTTTGATGAGCAGCTAATTGTTTTCTTTCTATAATAGTCATAAAAGCTATAGCCAGAATAACAGGTAACATAACACTTAATACATCTATTAAATTAAGAAGTATACTTATTATTGTTAACATAAAATTATTAGTTATCATTTTATTTTTTAATTTTTATTTTATATTATTTCTCATTAGATTTAAAAAAGATTAAACTTTTTTTATTTATTATATAAATATTAATGAAATCACTGTATTTTTATATACAGCCAAGATAAAAAATCAAGTTATTATTCTATAAAGAAATACAAAATATAATAATAAAGGATGGGGGATTGTATAAATTTAGAATTTTATATTTATTTTAATAAAAATTATAGCTAATAAAGGGTATCCAAAAAAATTTTTACCTTCCATTACCTTATGATATCTAGATATTTTTTTTTTAATTTTTTTTAATAAAAATATATTGATTCAATTAATTCATGATTAAAAATTGATAAAACCTAATTATTTTTTTTAACATTTGATGGTCAAAGCATTTTTATTTTTTTGTTTTTTCTCCCTGTCTTATTCCCCAGATAGAATTAGAATTAGAGAAAAAACCAAAACAAAAAAACAAAAACAAAAACCCCAAAAAGGTTAAACAAAGGTTATTTAAGTTAAATTACAACTATTAATTTACTTTTTTTTGTTTTATACTTATAAAATAAATACTTTATTTCTTTTTGAAAGTATAGTATTTAATATATATAAATACTTTATTTCTGTTTTGAAAGTAACTATATATAGAATAGAGTAAATTTAAGGTTTTATATATTTTTTTTATATATTAATTATATATAATATATATATTTATATATATTGAAGAATTAATTAGTAAATAGAATTATACTATAGAATTAGAAATTTAAATATTATTGTTTTTTTATTTTGAAAAATAAAAAATTTATTATTTATTTTCTGACACTATAACAATATTGGAATTATTTCATTTAAGCCCAAGAAGATTTGAACTTCTACAGATTCCTCATCAAGAAATAATTCTACCATTAAATTATAGGCTTTGATTTTAAGATTATATTAAATTATATTATGTTAAATTATATTATATTAAATTATATTATATTATATTACTTTATATTATTTTTGTTTAGGATTACTTAACTCCTTTTAAATTTAAAGCTTTAATTAATTTATTTTAAAAACTAAAATTTTTGTTATAAATTAATAATTCAAATACTCTTTTTAATTTGATTCTAATTTTCCATAATCTACATTCTATATTTTATATCGTAGTGACAAACAAAAACAAAAAACAAAAACAAAAATAAAGATTAAAATAACATAGCTTTCTTGAATCTATTTACCTTTGTAATACTAATTACCCATAGTAAAGCTGATCTTAAATAAATAAAATTTGTTTTTTCTCTATACCTTAATTGTATTAAACATAAAAGTATGATATTTTTATTAACCAATTAAAAAATTATTTTGTAGGAAATCTAATCCATCTATTCTAAAAATTTATAAGAATACTTATATCATTAAATGATTCTGTTATTAGAAAAAACAAACAAAACAAAAAACAAAAAACAAAAAACAAAAAACAAAAAATTCTACTATATTTTTATATTATTCTATTCTATTCTATTCTATTAATAAATAATTCAAATTAAATAATTTATATAAACCATCACTTACAAAAAATGTAGCTTTATTTATTTTATATATTTTTATTTATTTATTTATACTTTAGAATGAAATTATACCTTGATTCTCTTATTAGTCTGATAAATATAATTATGTAATCTGATATAATTATTAATTAATTTAAATTTAAGTAAAAAAAAAGAAAGTAATATAAATAATTAGAGGGCCCTTAGCTTAATTGGTAGAGCACCTAATTGTCGATTAGGGTTGTCCCAGTTCGAATCTGGAAGGGCTCGTAATAAATGTAATTTATTTTTTTGATTTGATTAGAATTAGATAATCATTTTATGTTGGACCCTATCTATATTAAAATAATATTATAATAAATCATTTATTCTATTTATTAATTTTGGTCTTTAAAGTTTATAAAAAATAAAATATTAAAAAAATAAAAAAATAAAAATAAAAATAAATAAAATAAATAATATAAAAAAAGTCTTAATAATAAAAAAAACATAAATAAAAAAAAATGTCACCAATTTTATTTGTCACATTAGAAATAGTTGAGACTATTAGACAAAAATTTAATTGTTACTTTTACTACAAATCTATTATTACAATTTTTATGTTATAAAATTTAATGTTATTAATCATTTTTTTTAATATATATTAAATAAAAATATTCAACTTAGAAAGATAAAAAAAAAAAATCTTTTAGGAAATTTCTAAGTTTTAACTATATATGTTTATATTTATTTATTTTATATTAGGCAGACTCCTGGGAATTTTTGTATATATTTCATATTATTCTCTCTGATATTTAAAAAAATTTTTTTTTGGATTTTATTTAGCTTCAACTTAATCTATTTACCAGGTTTAATTAATATAATTTTAAATTTATTAATAGAAAAACAAAAAAAACAAGAAACAAAAAATTAAAATTATTCCCCTATAAAATAAAATAGAGAAATATAAATTTAAGTAGTGGTTATATTTCTTAATTAATACTAATTTTACCAACACAAAGCATCTAATAATTCTAATTAACTCTTTATCAATTAGTGATAAAAAAAGAAATAAAAAATAAAAATTTTTTCCAATTAAATTCTATATAGCAGACTACAGACTAAATTAATTATTATTATTGACCTAACAAAATTAATTAATAATTAAAAATATTTCACTTAAATAATAATAATATAAAAACCAATTAACCTACACAAAAGAAAATCTTATTTCTAGTTTAAATATAAAAATGTTTTAAATTTGATTGTTTTATCTAAAAAAATTATCTTTATCTTATAAAAATAATATTATATCAGGGATACCACAAATAATAAAAATGTAATTTGTAATATTATTAAAATTTATTTATTTTTATCATTTTGGTTTTTGTTTATAAAAATAATTATAAAAATAAAATTACTTCTATTCTATAAAAATCTTAATTATATAAATATAAAAATGAACATTATAATTAAAAATAGAATAATAACATTAAATTACTATCTTTTTTTGTTTTTTGTTTTTATTTATTTAATTTAATAAAAATTAATTTAAATAGCTATATGAAATAAGATTTATCTTTTCTTTAATTAAGCTTTATTTCATAATTATTTTTTTGTTTAAGGAGTAGAGGATTTGAACCTCTGTATGTAAAGTGTAAATTTACTGCTAAAACCACTCAGCTAACCCCTTTCTAATTATTTTTTATTTTATTATTGTTTTTTTTTTTTTAATAGTAATACAAAATTCCATAGTCCAGTTTAGTTTATTTATAATTATAATAAGGTCAAGTGATAAGATTAAGGTTAAAAAAATTTTTTCTTTTTTGGTTTTTTGTTTTTCTTTTTTGTTTTGTTAATTACTTAATTTAATTATAAATTATGCTTCTTTTTCAAAGGGTGGGGGTTAAAAATTTTTATTTTACAGCAGCACTTTCCAGTACAGCTACCTTGCTATGACTTTTGAGATGTTACTTAACTGAGTTAACTGAAACTAATTAGCTTAACAAAGGTGTTTTATTATAAATGACTAATTACAATTATAAAACAATTGTATTTAAATATTAGCGTACAAACTACTTTTAAATTAAGTATAATTAAATATTTAATTTATTCTAATAATATAAATAATTATAAATAAAAATAAATATTATTAAGAAAAGTATTCCTTTGTTAAAGTTATAACCTCGCGGCAGTTTCCCCCAAATTAAACTTCTTCCCAGCGACAGACAGTTAGTTCATCCCGAATGCTTACTTCACCGTTGCGATACTGATCAACGATTACTCGAAATTCCTTCTTCATGTCGCCAAATTGCAGGCGACAATCCGTCTAATTATTACTTTCTTTAATGATTAGCTATTCCTTCTGACCCTGTTGAATTAATTAAATAAATTAAAAACTACATAGCTAAAAAATAGCCCAAGTTTCTAGGTCTAGTTTTGCTTCACTTTGTAAAAGTTATTGTGGCACGTCTATAGCCCAGTTCATGAGGACCATAACGACTTGTCTTAGCCCCAAATGAAAATATTTAAAATTCATTAATTGTCAAGTATAAATTAACAACAGGGATTTCGTCCGTTAGTGGAGTTAACCTCACTTCTCACGGCACGGACTGACGACAGCCATGCAACACCTGTAAACGAATTTTTAAAAATATAAAAATTACTCAATCTGTCTCATTAGAAACAAACTGGATATGCAAGAACTGGTAAGGTTTTACGCGTACTCTCGTATTAAATAACATGCTTCACTTCGTTTGCTTCGAAACCGACTAATTTTTTTGGTTTCAGTTTTGCAACCGTACTCGCAAGGCGGAATGGTTATCGTGTTAACATCGTTACCAGTTTTTATTAAAACTAACAACCACCATTCATCGTTGACAGTGAGAGGTATCTGGGTATCAAATCCTATTTCCTGTTCTCACCTTCGTTTCTCAGCGTCAATCAATAGTAGATAAAAAGCTTTCACCTTTAGTATTCCCCTTAGTATCTGCGGATATCGGCCCTACTCTAAGTATTATTTGGTTTATCCTCAATTTGATTCTAGCTTTAATTCATTTTATTCTTTTTACTTAAACCGGGATATCTTTTTTGTCCCCTTTATAATTATTAAATTAAATTAATATTAATAAAATTAAAAATGTACTGCCTTTATATTCATTATTGTTTATTATTTTATAAATAAAATAAATAATGGCAGGACAACGGCAAAAGAGCTATTAAAAAGATTTAAACTTTTAAAGCAGCCTACACACCCTTTACGCCTGATTAAGATGACTAACGTTTGCGTCTCTGGTCTTACCGAGTCTTCTGGCACCAGTTTTGGACAACACTAATAATAAGGTAATATCATTTTTTTTCCCTTATGTTATCATAATCACCAAATTAATGACTCATAATGATTTCAGTTAGCTAGTTCACTCTTGCGAGCATTGACTAAGATTCTTGACTGCTGGTAGTTTACACTACTTGGGGCTTTCCATTCCCAATGTGGCCATCTGCTCTATCAAACATGGCTTTTGATCGTAGGCTTGGTAGGCTTTTACCCTACCAACTACCATTAAACAAAATAAATCGAATCCTATAGCAGAAAATTTCCTTTTTTAATAAATTAGCTAATTTATCTTTTATTTTTCTTATGAATCAATATAACTCTAATTAATCTGTAAAACTAAAAATATACTTTCACAGGATTTATTTGAGAAAGGTTAGCTAATTGTAACCTTAAATTTTTATTAAGATTTTTAACCTTTTTTTAATTATATTTTTCCAAAAGTTTTCTCTTATTCAATTTACCCTTTTTATTGATTTATTTTTTTAAACCTGATAATTAAATAGAGAAATAAAATTATCTCCGAATTAAGGAGTCTATAAGGTATCTAATTTAAAATACTCACCTTTACACCTTGTTCTTATTTATTTTATAATTATTAATTAGTTTTCCAAATAGTATGGTGAATCTAATTTATTTATAAAATTTTCAGTAACAACGATTTGCATGTCTTAAAACTACTGAAAAACGTTCAATCAGAACCAAAATTAAATTCTTACTGACAAATTAGATAATTATTTATTTTATCATATTTTATTTGCTTAAAGCAATCTGTATATATCTCTTTTAATTTAAATTTTTGTTTTTTACTATCTTAACAATTTTTAATTTTTTGTAACCAATAATTAAACCATTAGGATTATATAATAAGGGATTATTTGATATTTTTAATTTATTAAACAAAATTTTGTTTTTTGTTTTTTTATTTTTTGTTTTGTTGTTATTATTGTTTTTAATGTAATAATGAAAATAAAGAATTAATGTATAATATTAATAAGAGATACAACCGCAAAAAGGGTAAATTTTAATATTTAATTAATATATAAATTTAAGCTCTTTTATTAACTTTATTAGATCTAGAAATTATAATAGTAGCAAACATAGCTAATAGTAAAATTACACTTAATGTAATTAATAATACCGCATCATAAGTGTATAAACCATGACCTAATACTTCTATTTGTTGAAATTCTGTAATTCTTACATCAGAGACAGATGAGAAAAAAGAATTATTTACAATAGAATTAATCAAATTAATAGATACAATATTAGAATCTGAGAAGATACTATTTAAATATGTCAAATTATTTAATAAAACAGATAAAGCTGGGACATTATTAAAATTGAAAGGTAAAATAGTAAAAAAAATAAATATAAATAAAGAACCAATAGCTATAGCTAAAGGTAAATTTTTAGTATATTGATTTCCAGTTTCTAATATATCTGTTAATTTAATATTTATCATCATAATTATAAATAAAAATAATACAGCAATAGCTCCTACATATATTATTATATAGGATATACCTACAAAATTTATACCAATAAGAATTAAATATAATGCTGCTTGAACAAAAGTTGAAATTAAAAAAATAACTGATATTACAGGATTTTTAGAAGTGATAGAAAAAATACTTGAGAGTAAAATCCCAAAAGCTAAAATATTTAAAAAAAGAGTTGTCATTGTTAATAAAAAATTTTTTAAATAGCCTGCATATTATATATTATACTGGACCTATAGCTAATATAATATTTTGTGTCTTATTTTTATTCTATTCTATTCTTCCATTTATTTAGATTTTTATTATTAATATTTTAATTAAATTTAAATATTTTTATTATAAATTACATTCATAATAGATTAGATTTTTATCATGGGATATTTTATATCATTATATCTCAATTAAAAAAAAATTTTTGTTTTTTAGTTATTTGTTCTTTTGTTGTTTATTGGTTTTTATAAAGTTTAGGTTAATTAAAATTATTTTTCTAATAAAAATTTAAAAAGAGTAATAGTTTTACTATTAGTAATTAAATTTTAAAAGATATTAATTTTAATTTAATAACCTTTTTATTCAAATAAATATTAATAATGATTTACCATCCTTAGCTAATCTCTCTTTATTCCTAATTGCTTTAATTAAAAAGATAATTTCATATATTTCAGTCTTATATTATAAAATTAAAATTTAATAAAAACAAAAAACAAAAAACAAATAAAGAATGAACTAATATTTATTATAAATATGTTACTATTAACGCCAAATGGTTTGTTTATATTTGATATTTGAAAAACAAAACAAAAATCAAAACAACCAAAAACAAAAAACAACAAAAATAAATAAATAAATAAATATAGAAATTAAATATAAACAAATTATTATATTAATACGTGATTATCCAAATTAAATAAAATTTTAATTTTAAATAGCTTATATATATTAAAAATATTTATTTAAAAATAGAAATTAGAATTTAAATTCTTTAAATAGCTAATTAGAATTTTTATTTTTTATTTATATTATTACTATAGAAAATGAGCATATTTTTTACACTCTATTATTTATATTTTTTTTTGAGTTTAATATTTCATGAAATTATAATCCATACTAATTAAGAGGAAAATTTATACTCTTATAACAGGTAAGGTTAAATAGGATTAGTTCATAAACATAAAACAAAAAATTTTAATTGTAAAGGGTTTACAATAGAATTAGAAAAGTTAATTATTCAATATTTAATATAATGGTTTAAAAAGGCTTTAAACAAAAATTTTAATTTATATTAAGTAATCTTCAGCTTTATGGTGTAATACTGAATTTAAATAATTTATTTTTGTTTTTGTTTTGTTTTTGTTTTTTTTAATGACAATACCACAACCAAAAAACAAAAATAAATCACAACTACCCTAAAATCAAATAATTAATTAATTTGTGCTATACTTTAAACCAGTGAAGATTTTCAATGATTTGTTGTATGCTACAAGAATTTAATATTATTTACCTTCTAAACTATCACATTATATGTTCTACTTTAATCCAATATATTTTAAGTATACTCTAATATTAAAGTTTTAAACAGTAAAGATTTAATAGCATCTATGATATTTATCTAGATTTTTGATAGTGTCAGAGCAAAATAAATATTTAAATACCAAAAGATATTTAGAAATAAATATTTAAATACCAAAAGATATTTAGAAATAATTATTTTTTGTATTTGAGAGATAGTAACAATGAAAGAAAACAAAAACAAAACTAAAAATGAGAAAAAAACAAAATAACAAAAACAAAAAACAAATAACTTAATAAAAATAAAAAATTGCAGGTTTAACCTAGAAAATTGACCCTTAATATTTATTCTTTTTAATACCTTTAAATTAAAAATTATAATGGCAGGATGACTTTGCATTCTAAATAAAAACCACAAAACCAAAAATAAAAAGTTAATTATTATAAATAAAAATTTCTCTTAAAAATTTTAATCAAATCTTATACTATTAAGATATTATCCCTTAATATAGAATGTTAAAATTAAAAATTACAGAAAAATATTTTCTCCTAGAATTATAGGAGTTAAATCAAAGTTTAGTCATTATGAAAAATCTAAATCTAAAATACAAAAATGCAAGTAAACAATATAACTACAGCTCTCAATCTGAAATATTTTTAAGTTTTGCACAAATAGTACCAGATCCAACTAAAATTAAAAATTAAAGGTTAACAAATTAGTATAAGATTATTATGAACAAAGTACTCTAGCTAATTCATATTGCTTTAAAAAAAATTTTAAATATTTTATATTTTAGATACAAGACATTTATTATTTTTTAGATTTGTTATTATTTATTTATATATTTATTTCTTTTTATTATTTGTTTTTAATTTAACAGAAATATTTTAGGTTTTTATTATAGTTATAGTTATAATTTAAAAATAGACATTTAAATTATATAACAATAGTATTTTTTAAACCAAATTAAAGAAAAAAATAGAAATATTATTGTTAGTTAATCAATTAATATTGATAATTTAATCAATTATAAAGATTAAAATTATTAATTATATTTTCTTTTTTGTTTTTTGTTTTTTATTTTTATTATATGATTGATTATATGAAGATAAATTTCTTTATTTTTGGAAAAAAATCGTATATCTTTTTTTTTCTTTTTTTATCTACTATTGAATGAATTAGGGATTTATGTTTTTATATTTGGGGGTTAAATTAAAAATCTATTTATCAATATAGGATATAATAAAGTATTATAAAACTATAAAAAGATAAAATCATTTAATCATATAATGGAAAAAAAAACCAATCACCAAAACAAAAATTAAAATATAAAAATAAAATTTCATAAATTATTATTTTTTTTTTAGATTTAGAAAAATATTAATAAATCTAAATAAATTTGAGTAGGTAAATTAAAGTATAGTAAACTAAAGTAAAGTAAAGAAAAGTAAAGAAAAGAAAAGTAATAACTAATAATAACAAATCTAAAAAATAAAAATTAAACAGTATAAATTAAAGCTGAGATTGAAGTATGAAGAGGATTTAATAATATATTAGGTAAAATACCAAAAATAAAAGTTGGTAATAATAAACTAATTAAAATATAAAATTCTCTTCTATTAATATCTTTAATAACAGGAATATGAGGTGAATAAGAACCATAAGATAGTCTATTATATAAAAATAATGAATAGCAAGCAGATAAAACAATACCACTGGCACCTAAGGAAGCTATTATTGGATTTTGTTGCCATATTCCAATTAAAGATAATTGTTCTCCTAAAAAATTTAGACTTAAAGGGATACCTGTATTACATAAAGTGAAAATAAAGAATAAAATAGTAAATACAGGCATATAGGTAGCCAAACCTCTAATATAATTAATAATTCTTTTTCCTGTTCTATCATAAATAATACCTCCAACACAAATAAATAGAGCAGGACTAACAAATCCATGAGCTAATGCTAATAATATTGCACCTTCTATACCTTGGATAGTATTAGAAAATAAACCTAATACAACCACTCCCATATGAGCAACACTACTATAAGCTATTAATCTTTTAGTATCTTCTTGAATTATTGTAGATAATGAAGCATAAATAATAGTAATTACTGCAATAGTTTGTATTAAAGGATTAAAATAATTAGTGGCATCAGGTAAAAAATTAATTAAAACTCTTATATAACCATAAGTAGCTAATTTTAAAATAGTAGCAGCTAATATAATAGAACCAGCTAAAGGTGAATCACTATGAGCTTTAGGTAACCATATTATAAAAGGATAAAGTGGTGTTTTAACTGCAAAAGCTATAAAAAATCCTAACCATAATATTTGTTGAGCTTCTAAACTTATTTCACTTAAAGATATTAATTGAAAATCAGTGGATCCTATATAACTTAAGATTATTAAAATAGAAAGTAACATAGGTAAACTACCAGCTAAAGTATATAAAAAAAATAAAAATGCTGATCTAAATCTATCTGTACCATGACCAAATATTACTATAATTATAAATATTATTGGTAAAACACTTTCAAAAAAGATATAGAAAAGTAACAAGTCTAATGAAACAAAAGCACAAATTTGTAAAGTTTCTAATAATAAAAAAGATATTAAAAAATATTTTAAATTTTTATTTATATTAGTATAATTAGATAATAAAGCAATCGGTGTCACAAAAGTAGTTAATAACACAAAATAAATGGATACTCCATCAATACCAAAATTTAAATGACAAAAATTTAATTGATGAAATTCAGATACAAATTGAAATTGTGTCGTATTAGAATCAAATTGATACCATAGAATTAAAGAAATAAAAAAATTAATTAGAGAAGTTGTTATTGCTATTTGCTTCATTTGTATTTGACCTGTTATAGTTTTATCTGAAATAGGTAGCAAAACTAATGAACCTATTATGGGTATAAGCAAAAGCAAGGTTATCATGAAATTGTTACTCTTTTTTTGTGTTTATTTTATCTATTTACTTTTTTATTTTTTTATTGTTTATTTTTTTTCTTTTTTTATTTATTTATTTATTTATTTATTTATTTATTTTATTATTAATTAATTGTTATTTATTTATTTATTTTTTGTTTTTGTTTTTTAAGAAAAGAAAAGAAAAGAAAAGAAGATAAAAATTTAATTATTATTTATTTATTTATTTTATTTTTTTATTTATTTATTTATTTAATTAATTAATTTATTTAACCTTAATATTTTTTTTTATTATTTTATTTTTATAATTTTTATTTTTTTAATTTATTAAAAGGTGACTATGAGAAAAAATTTATTTTCTTTTATTTATTTTCAAGGTATATTTGACCCTTTTTTATATATATATTTGTATTTATTTTTTTAAATAAAGTTAGCCTCTTTTTGTTATTTGCGATTAAAATTTTTCTCTTAACAATTACAAATATTCTAAAAATGAAATTAATTTGTCTTTAATTAGTTAAAATTCAATTAAAACTTTAATTACTTTTGCTAAAAAACAAAATAAAAATTAATTTCTTCTGTTTATGCTTTATTCTTAATTGAATTTTTTTTATTGTGTTGGTTAATTTTTATATTTTTAAAAAAATATTTTTAATAGTTTAGAGTTATTATGTAATCTATATTCTTATAAAATGATTCCAGAGATATCTTTTTATTTGACAAAATTATTTTAACTAATACTAGTTATTCTATTATAATTCAGGATATTTTTATTAATCTTTATAATATTCAGGGTATAACTAATTATTCATAAATTATTTATTCTACTATTTTTGATCTTAAAATTTAATATAGAATATTAAGTTATGAACCTGAAGTTGCTTCAATACTTTCTTCTGTAATTATTCAAGATGTTATTAATAACCATTCTTAAATTTATAAATAAAATTACTGATGAATTTATAACTAAAATAGTTAGATACTCATTACCATTGGTTGGATCTTATCTTTAGATGTACTTAATTTCATAACAATGAAAATTCAGTATCATTAATTTATATCAATTAATTATTCCAAATTTAACTTAGAGGAATAGTTATCTCTCTCCTATTTTATAATGCCTCTTTACTCAAAGATATTAATTTTAAAAAATATAAAATTAAAACAAAAATTATACAACAATTAATTTAAATTTTAATTTAAATTTTTATTTTTAATTAAATTTTAATTATAAATTATAAATGGATATAAAATAAATAAAATTATTTTTATATTTGAAATTTGTGAAAGATAAAAACTTAATCCTTTAATCCTTTAAATACAGGGATAATCTTAGGGTAAGCAATAGGACTATTATCAAATTTGTTAATAAGAAAAGGTTTATTTCTAAAAAAAGCTAAGTTATTTAATTGAGTCTCTCTTTCAATTTTGACTATATGATTTAAATTCTTTTCTATTATATTATCTATATTAGTTTTAGTTCCATCAGTTTTATTTAATAAATTAACAAACCAATCTAAAAAAGGTATATTATGATCTATACCTTTATTATAAAATTTTATTTTAAGATAAAGATATTTATCCTCTAAATTAAAATCTTTATTAAAATTAACAAAATCTAACTTCTGAAATTCCTTATTCTGAAACTCCTTTTTAAATAGCTTGTCACTAGAATCACTAGAGTCACTAGAGTCACTAGAGTCACTCTCATTTTTATGAATCTGATCTAATAAAAATTTATTAGAATTAGAAGATATTAAAGAATTGTGTGAAGTAGAAGTAGAAGAATTATAATTATCACTATTTGTAATATTTTGTGTCTCATTACCCATAAATTGCATAATAATATTTGACAAATAAAATTCAAATATTTTATTAAAATTACAATTACAAATTAATAATATTTCCTCTACAGATAGTCCACAAACTTTCAAAATATTAATAGATATAAAACCAAAAATTTTACACCATTTATTTATTAGCTTCATATTATGTAATATTTTTCTAATAATATAAAAAATTTTATATATTTTATAATTATAAAAAGAAATCATAAAAATAATCATTAAATTATAAATATTTAAAGAAATAAAAATTATAAGTAAACAAAATATAATAAACAATATATCTATTTCTAATAAAGAATAATAGAATGCTAAATCAAAAGAAAAATTAAAAGGTTTTTTCTCTATAATATAATAACCACATGGGAAAATCTCTAAAAAATAATATAAATACTTAAAATCTACTAAGGGTAGTAAATTATATATAAATAAGACAAATATTATTTTTGTTTTAATAAATTGTAACATTAACAAAATTACAAATTTAATTAATTTCCCTATTGTAATTATAGGATTTCATAGTTGAATAAATCATATTTCTAAAGGAAATTTAGAGAATTGAAAATTTTCTCTGGTATTATTTATATTTATTCCTTCCCAATTGCTTGAATCATGATAGAAAAATAAGGGATATAAATTGGTAAAAAAAATAATTTTCATAATGAATTTAAAAGAATTATTTTTTTAAGATTGAATTGGTAACATTTTAAATGCATGGAATGGTATTGGGCTAGCTAATGCCCATTCTAATGTATTAACTGTTTGAGTTTCATTATTTAATTGATAATCATTTGTAAAATAAGATGCCACTTGCCAAGGATTATTTGAGCAAGAAGGTTGGTTAACAAATATATCAAAAATTATATAACCAAATAATACAGTAGCTACAACAGAAATTAAAGAACCAAAACTAGATACAGCATTCCATCCACTAAATGCATCTGGATAATCTGGTATTCTTCGTGGCATACCAGCCAAACCTAAGAAGTGTTGAGGGAAAAAAGTTAAATTAACCCCTATAAACAGTGTCCAGAAATGTATTTTACCTAGGAAATCACTATATGTTCTACCAATTATTTTTGGAGTCCAATAATAGAATCCGGCAAAAAGGGCAAATACAGCACCCATAGATAATACATAATGAAAATGAGCAACTACGTAATAAGTATCATGGAAAGCAATATCTATTGAAGCATTAGATAAAACTACTCCTGTTAACCCACCAATAGTGAATAAAGCTAAGAATCCTAATACAAATAATAAAGGTGTATTATATCTTAAACTTCCACCATATAAAGTAGCTAACCATGAAAAAATTTTTATACCTGTTGGAACAGCAATAACCATAGTGGCTGCTGTAAAATAGGCTCTAGTCAACTATATTACTTTATTTCTTTTATATTAGTTTCATTTTCTATCTAAATCTTTAACAGAAATGTAAAAATAAAAAGGAAAGTAACCTTTAGTGTGGACTATATCTTCATCCAAAAAATAAGAAAAATGCTTAATATATTTGGAGTTTGGCGTGTTAGTCTCTGAGATTCTCCTGGAGTTTTCGAATTTTATTAATACCTTCAAATGTTAAATGTTCCTTACGTTGAATAATACGGTAAGCTTTACGCCATTTTAAATAATTAATTAATTTACTAGCATTTAATAAATGAAAATTATCAAAATAGTTAACAACATTAAAAGCATTTTTAAAATTAATAGTAGAATAAGAATACATATTATCACTTAATTTATAGACATTACCACCTAAAGCATTTGCTACTAAATTTAACAATTCAGGATTTTTTTGTTTAATTCTAAAAGGCAAAGAAATATTAATTCCTGTTTTGTTATTTTTAGAAATATCAATATAAATACCAAATGAAGATTGAGCATCAGAAAAACCAGCTAACCAATAATTAGTAAGAATATCAAAATTAGCTTTAGGTAAAATAGTGAATCCAAATTTTACATCATATTTTTGTTTTAATAATTGATCTATCTTATGCTGACCTAAGAATTTACCATTTATTAATTGACACATTTTTTCTAATCCGAGTTTATGACGTAAAATATATCTAACTGAATTTAGCTCTTTACAAATTAATACTCTACCATAACCTATTTTTTTTTTTATAAAATAAGTAGAACTGATATCATCTATATGAAAAGCTATTTCAATACTAGAATCTCCAATATATCCATCACCTTCAATTAAACCAGCTAAATAATAACCTAATTCAATATCTGTTTTTGGTTTTTTATGTTTTTTCAAATGATCTGAAATAAATAAATCCTCTGAAATTAGCTGTTCATCAAAGTTGAATATAACTTCAGTTTTATAAAAATTAGAGAAAACTAAAGGATTATCTGCTGATTTTTTCTCATTTAATTTTTTTTTAAATAAAAAATATAACTTATTAAAGATTAAATATGAGTTAAAGATTTTTCCTACTATGCCAAACATAGGTGGACTTACTCTTATAAGAAAGTTTCCAGCAAATAGCCAAATAATAATAAAATATGTTACCATATCTAACGACACTAGAGAAGTATCTACATCTAAACCAACTGAAAACATATGATGACTCCAAACTAAGAAACCTAAAATACCAATAGAGAACATAGCATATACCATACCAATGTAACCAAAAATAGGTTTCCCTGAAAAGGTTGAAACTATGTGACTTACTATACCAAAACCAGGTATAATTAAAATATAAACTTCTGGGTGCAAATAAAAACTAATCTTAAATTTATTTTTATTGGACCATATCTTTAAATAAAAATATATAACTATTCAAATTTTATTCATTTTTGATAAAAATAATTTCAACTTTTAGCTAATAAAGTTTCAGGGGGAGCAAGATGTGCTTTAATATCCTTTAATTCATAATATTTATTTATTAAATGGAGTCTTTTAATTTTTGCAGATCTTGAAGGATAGACTTTAAAATATTTTACCATTTTTAAAATTTCTTCTCGTTTAGTTATATACCACTTAAAAGACTGAGCACTACCTCTGTCTATGTAAACATTTCCACCATAAATTTCTATTAAAGGTAACAATAATTCAGATGTTTTTTGAGAAATGCTTATAGATAATTGTGTATTAGTGCTATTTATAGTAACTGTTCCATCAGCATCAAAAAAACCAGAAACCCAACCATTATTATAAGTAAGTTTATTAGGATAAATTAAATTTATATTATATTTAGTACAAATTTTATTTAATTGTACTAATCTGTTTGAATTTCTAATCTTACCATTAACATCCTTTATTAAAGATAATAAACCGGATTTATGATGTAATCTATATCTAATAGCATTCGCACCTGATCTTAATTTTATAGAACCCCCATAAATATTTTTAATTATTTGTAAAGCATGTTCATCTCTAATATCCATAGTTATTTCTAAACTTGCATAACCTTTTTTAGACAATAAAAATGAACCATCCCCGTCTATTAAGCCTGCTAACCATTCAAAAAAGGAATTATTATTATATGCCTTGATATTATTTGCTAAACAAGGGACAGAAATGATAGTTGTAATATTTTTATTTAACAAACGTATGGCCTCTGAGGTTCCTACTCACGTGTTTAACGCTTTGGTTACTTGCGAATTCTTCACATTTATATGGTTTTTTACATTAAGGGTGCAAAATGTGCAACTTATACTCAATGTACCATATAAATTTTTATGCTCACCCACTTGATCGGGTATCAAAGTTAAATCAGACCCTAAATATGAAGAGAGCTGTATGATATTCTCGCTTATAGTTTGTTGCATTAAATTTAAGTTTTTAAAATTAAAGGGCCACCATTGACCAAAGAACCAAAAAAGGTGTTGATATAAAATTGGATCACCACCCCCTGCTGGGTCGTAAAAGCTAGTGTTAAAATTTCTATCTGTAAGAAGCATTGTAATTGCACCAGCTAAAACAGGTAGAGCTAATAACAATAACACAGCAGTTACAAAAATTGACCATACAAATAATGGTAATTTATGTAGTGACATACCATTTGTTCTCATATTAAGTGTTGTACTAATGAAATTTATAGCACCTAATAAAGAAGAAACCCCAGCAAGGTGTAAACTGAAGATAGCTAAATCAACAGATCCCCCTGAGTGAGATTGGATACCAGCTAATGGAGGATAACATTTATGTTGGTAATCTCATATTCAAAACTAAATTCTTATATTAATAAATAGTACTATAATTAAATTTGAATACTATCATTACACGCTCTAATTTTCACTAGAGATCGGACTATGCCTTCATCTTATTAACCTTAACTTTTGTTTCTTATAATGTTTATTTAATAGTTTTCATCTTTCGCATTTGTTGACGTATTTTTTTTAAAGCTAAATATTCTCCTTTATATTTTACATAAGCTCTAGTCCAAATACGGTATTCTAATGCTTTCATCCCTTTCATAGAATTTTTAAAATATTTAATAATATTTTCAATAGCTCGAGAATTAGTAGTAACAATAGAAAAAGTACCTAATTTTGTCACTTTAACTTTGGTACTAATACCTAATATATGTTTTATAGCTATTAAAACTATTTTATCTAGTTTTTGTGTTATTTCAAATCCATGAACTAATCTATTTGTAGATTTATTTACTAAATAAAAACTACCTTCAGCTTCTGTAAATCCAACTAATCATGCTTTAGTCATAATTTTTGAAGCTGATTCAAAATTAGAAACATTATTTTCTATTAAAGATCAAATAGGTGATATAAAATCTACGGGTGAATTAGTATCTAATAATTTAAAAATAAGAATATCTTTTTCTAATTTAGTTAAATAACTATTAGATAAAATAGCATAAGCCTCTTTGAATTTAATATAATTAAATTGTTTAGTGGTTAGAAGAGAATATTTATCAAATATTGGAAAAATAACAGATTCTAGTATTTTACGATCTCGTATTCTAAAGTGAGCATGATTATTTTTTTTGTCAATATAAATACTACCAGCCTTTATTTGTTTTTTAATAAAATGTAATACTCTTAAATTATAAGTATTTTGACTAATTTTAAAAGTTAAAGATCATTTATTATTTTGACGTACAATAGAAAAAGTACCATCTCCATCTGTAAATCCAACTAACCATTGATTAAAGATATCTTTATTTTCTGAAAATGAATGTTTATTAATATTATAAGTTGAAATGTTATTTCCTTTTTGTCTAATAAGATGCTCTACGTTAAGTCTCTGATAGATAAAATTTGAGTTTTTATTTTTTATCCAAGCGAATTTTCTCCATATTAGTAACAATTTTTCTTTCAATTTTTGTAATGATGAGAAGTTACTTATGATTATAAGAATTCCTCGCATCGAGTAGAGTTTATTGATTATTATATTACTATAATAAGACAGCTTTAAATTAACCGTCCATCCTGTCAAATTGTATAGATATTTTCCTTTTCAAGGAAATTAAGTCTTAATCATTGCTAATCCTGATTACATTTTAACAGTAAATTCTGTTTAATGATTCTCAATTAAATTGAGTTCTTTTAGTAATCATGCCATTTTTAAGGGAAATTAATTTTGAGGAACCATCTAAAGATTTATATTTTTTAGAAATTCTAATGTGATGTACTTCACTCCAATCTAAAAAATCTAGATGTTTAGAGCTAAACAATGGAAAATTTGTTAAGTAATTGATTAAAATATCACAAGATAATTTTTTAGTAGTTCTTACTTCGTAAGCTAATTCTATATAATTAGGTTTATTTCTTTAAATTTAAGTTACATTTTTAACGTCAAGAAATTCTCTGATTTTATCCATTATATAGAAATTTGAATTATTTTTTGAAATAGTTGTAGTTGATTTATATGATTGTTTTTGAGAAAGTCTCATATAGCTTTTAATTAATGTGGCTTTTCCTTCGGAATTTAATTTAAATTCACAATAAAATTTACCATCTGATTCAATAAAACCAGATAACCAAGGGTTGCTACCAAGCCAACTATTATCTAAACTTAATTTATATATTTTTAATCCATCTGTGGATCTGACATTTAACCAATCAATTAACCTATGTAAAGCTTCCATTTTTGGTGTTCTTATATTCCCATTAAGTAGTACAGCAATATTTCTGATAGATTTTATATCTTGAAACAAAAGGTCAAGATAGTTTGAATCTTTAGGATACACTATAGTTCCCCCTTTAATTACTTCCATAATCTTTTGGGCTAAAGGTGCATCTTTTTTAACAAAAGTGATTTTACTACAGAATAAAGCAATTTACCTTTTTGATTCCTAATTGTTTTTGGTACAATTATTGATCCGTCACCTTCAATTAACCCTGCCAAATAACTACCTAAATAATTATCAGAAGAGTCGTTAGATGAAAAGGAGTTTAAGGAAGACTTAAATCTTCTACTTCAATAGCCTACCTATGAAGTAAAAGCCAAATCTATTCAAAATAGATACTTTCATATGTATTATGGACTATATCTTCATCCTTAATAAAAATAATTTAAGGAGCTTTACGTTTAGTCTCTGAGGATCCTACTAACATGTATGGTTCTTTGTTTATTGTGGATCCATTTTTCTTTGGTTTCCTGCTGATTGTCCATTTTATTATCTAAACCATTGTTACTAAGAAGTAGAATTAGCTTTAGGATTTTCCAGCATATAGTAAAGTACTTAATAGTAATTACTTACTACTCTGGCACAGGAGACGTACCAGCTCCATTTTCAACTAAACTACTCATTAAAAGTAAGATTAGTGCTGGCGGAAGCAACCAAAAGGAGATATTATTTAATCGGGGAAATCAAATTTTATTAGGTAATTTCTTACCTATTTGGACTATGTCTTCATCCAATTTGTATTATCTAATAAAGATAAATATTTTAAACTATCTAGATTAGTTAAAAAATTGGAGCCTAGCGTATTAATGTGTAATTTTACACACTATAAATATAAATTACAACTAGAATGTATTATATTTAAGTCTCTGAGAATCCTAAACTAATTATAAATTAATTTAGTTTCCTGCATATTCTCCCCTTGTATATAAAAATTTTTACTATTATATTAAAGTAGAAAAAACAAAAAATGAAGATCTCTGAGATCTAATATTTAAATATTTTTTTTATTCATAGTATTTTATATCTGTTCTCTTCGTTAAAACAAATTATTTGAGGAATTCTATGCATATAGCTAAGTCATATTAAATCTTATTTCTAAGATAAACGGCATTTAAAATTTTAAATGATCCCAATTAAAATAATTTCTATTGTTATTCATACTATTTTTAGCTACTAATATTAAAATTTTACCTTCTTCAGAAAAATGATTTTTATTTTTAATAACTATAAAAGCTTTTTTCCATTCTAAGTAATCTAAATATTTACTACTTAATAAAGGATAATTATCTAAATAATCAATTAAATTTTGAATAGAGTGCTGATTTTCTACTCTTATTATATAATAAGAATCTTTATAATTTAATCTAGATCTAATTGCTAATTTTACATTTAAAAATAAAGATATATAATTTAAAATAATTTCAAAACTTTCTTTAGTTTTAGGATAAATCATTCTTTGTTCTAAGCTAAATTTACAAATTATTTGTTTTATAGAAAATCTTATATAAAATGAACCATCAGCATCTATGAAACCAGCTAACCAACTATTATTGTTTAAAGGTGAATTATCAATAGGTAGTTTAGGTATACATAGAGAATGATTTTTATTCATCCAATCAATTAATTTATATAATTGATCTATTTTGGGTGTTCTAAATTTACCATTTAAAACCATAATTATTTTCTTTAAGCTAGATACATCTGAAAATCTTAATTCAATAGAATTAGTTTGTCTTTCTACAATATATCCTTTACCAAAAACATTTAAGAGTTTATCAGCTAAAGGTTTATCTTTAATATTAAAAGTTATTCCTAATATAATTCTATTTTGATTTGTAATGCTTATATAACCATCACCCTCTATAAGTCCAGCTAAATAAAAAGATAAATTATCTTTTTTAATAGTAGTTGCTATATTAGTATTTATAGTAGAAGAATATTTTTTAATTAATGAATATTTATTTAAAATTTTTCCCTTTTTGTTTGCCATATCAGGACTTCCACAATGGATTGGTAAAAAATAGTTACCAAATCCACCTACCAATCCCGGCATAACCATAAAAAAAATCATTATAAATGCGTGAGCAGATATGATCACGTTAAATAATTGATGGTCTCCTTGTAAAAATTGTACACCTGGAGATGATAATTCTAATCTGATTAATAAGGAGAAAGCAGTCCCTATCATTCCTGCAAATACAGCAAAAATTAAATAAAGGGTACCAATCTCTTTAGCATTAGTAGAATTTAACCAACCCAC